CTTTAACCTTCCTATCCGCAAGCATTTAAACTTAGGCAGTTTCTAATGTTTGAAGGGATACGACCTTCAAATCAGTATATTTACGGATTTCATCGTTCCCGTGGTTCTTAGTATAACGGAAAGGTTCTCTCTATGCACCGGAGCATTTTATTATCATATAGATTAATTACGAGTGCATTTATCTACTTGTATAAGTAATAAAACTATTATTGCTCTATTCTGAATAACAACACTTTTTTATTCAATTTTTATTACCATTGCGGTGTTTTATTTCAAGAGTTGACTTAATAATTAACCTTTTTAATCCGTTGTTTGTAATCACCATATGTAGTTTTTATATATATGGTATAACTTCCCGCTTCACAGATTGACAACCAGTCACTCCTGTGGGAAAGTACATTCTACCTTGCACTAAGGCGATTTGGATTGAACCAAACAGAACCATAAGTTACATCTAATATGTTTTAAATAAGATGCCAAGTTTACGTCTTCAATAATTACCCAGTTTTACTACTATGTTATTCTGGTATTTAGATTGACTTGGACCTGAACGAGTCACACATACACTCTGGTACAAACTCCTCTTCTTTGAGGACAAGCTTTAAGCGCAGGAGATTTTGTTCTATTTTGTGTAGGCTGTCTTGTGTTTCTAATAAGTTGCTGAATAGTAGGCATTATGTTTCAAACAATATGAGTAGATATATTAGGTTTGGATGTATCCTAACCGGTTTAAACATTTTCATTGTGTTTTTTGTATATACAATTAATTATTATAATGATTATTGTGCTAATATTAATCAATAATTTGATTTACCACTTACGTCCATAATCGAAAGGAGTATTGGTACTAGGTTCGTCATCTGTTGCTACTAAATCCACAATGCCATATGCTTGAGCCTCTTTAGCTGACATAAACACATCACGTTCCATGTCTTCAGATATTACAGCCATTGGTTTCCCAGTACGCTGCATATATACTTTAGTTACACAATCTTTTAGTTTCAGAACCTCTTCTGCTTCTATCATACATTCACCTGCTTGACCTTCATAAAAAGAACTAGCTGGTTGGTGAATCATTACTCTAGCATGAGGCAATGCAAGACGCTTACTGATTTCTCCTCCTGTTAAAATAAATGATCCCATAGAAGCTGCTAATCCCATGCAAATTGTATGTACATCTGGAACTACAAACTGCATAGCATCGTATACTGAAATCCCTGCTAATACAGCTCCACCAGGAGAGTTAATATACATATACATATCTTTACTCTGATTTTCTCCATTCAGATATATCATGATGCCGATCAATTGATTGGCAATTTCATCATCTACATCTTGTCCTAAAAATAACAATCTATCACGATATAATCGATTATATACGTCAATCCAAGATGCATCTTCTTCTCCTGGAATTCGAAACGGTACTTTTGGAACACCAATAGGCATAATCTTTTATCTATCCATTTATTTATCTATAAATACTGACCTCTATAATAAGAATTATAACACATAATCATAGCTCATTGAAATAATATATGAAAGTAAACATAATTGATTCTTACATTTTATTTGATCTTAAGAAACAACGAATGCTTAATGTTAATTAATATTAATATTAATATTCCAACGTAAAAATATACTAATATATAAATTTTATTTAAGTAATAACCTATATACTAAATTATATACTAAATGTATATAATTTAGTATATAAATCAAGTATTTTATCTCTATAATATATAATCTAGTTAAACGATTTTATTGGTTGGTTTTTTTCTCTGAATCATATATCATATATAATATATGGTTTTTATTAATACCAGAATATGCATATACCATGAAAATATCAAATATTTTTTAGTATTATGGAAAGTAATTACTTAATAAAACGATAATTTTACTAATTGATTAAATAATTTACTCAGTTAGTAAAATTATCGTTTTATTAAGTAAAAATATATTAAACGATTTATTTGATAAATACAAATGATTTAATAATTAAATTGTTTAGTTGTAATCTCATAAGAGATAGAGTACAATGGAATTGGAATATTTCGCAAGAATCGTATTCTTTCAAAATCACAGAATTGTTGCGAGATGAATACATCTTTAAACGAAATGAATTTTTAGTTAGTACCTGAGATACACAACATATCCCTCAATGTAAGTAAGTCACGAAGTGTATATCTCGAAACAGGAGCCCAAAATGGGTTTACCTTGGTATCGTGTTCATACTGTCGTTTTAAATGATCCAGGCAGGTTGATTGCTGTTCATTTAATGCATACTGCGCTAGTTTCAGGTTGGGCTGGCTCAATGGCTTTATATGAATTAGCAGTGTTTGATCCTTCCGATCCTGTATTAGATCCTATGTGGAGACAAGGAATGTTTGTTATCCCCTTTATGACCCGTTTGGGTGTAACACAGTCTTGGGGTGGCTGGAGTATTACTGGAGAGACTGTTACTAACGCAGGCTTATGGAGCTACGAAGGTGTAGCCGCAGTACATATTGTGTTATCTGGATTGCTATTTTTAGCAGCAATTTGGCATTGGGTATATTGGGATCTTGAATTGTTCCGCGATGAGCGTACAGGCAAACCTTCCTTAGATCTTCCTAAAATTTTTGGAATCCATCTATTTTTGTCTGGCGTGCTTTGTTTCGGATTTGGAGCATTCCATGTAACAGGATTATTTGGACCTGGTGTATGGGTGTCTGACCCATACGGACTAACAGGTAGAGTACAACCTGTAGCACCAGCTTGGGGAGCTGAAGGATTTGATCCATTTAACCCTGGTGGTATTGCTTCACATCATATTGCAGCAGGTATTTTAGGAATTTTAGCAGGACTGTTCCATCTAAGCGTACGCCCTCCTCAACGTTTATACAAAGGATTGCGTATGGGTAATGTCGAGACCGTATTATCTAGTAGTATTGCTGCAGTATTTTTTGCAGCATTTGTAGTAGCAGGAACCATGTGGTATGGATGTGCAGCTACTCCAGTAGAATTATTTGGTCCTACACGTTATCAATGGGATCAGGGTTATTTCCAACAAGAAATCGATAGACGAATCCGTAACAGTGTTGCTGAAAATGTAAGTTTATCTGAAGCTTGGTCTAAAATTCCAGAAAAACTAGCTTTCTATGATTACATTGGCAATAATCCAGCTAAGGGAGGATTATTCCGTGCAGGTGCAATGGATAATGGAGATGGTATTGCAGTGGGTTGGTTAGGACATGCTGTATTTAAAGATAAAGAAGGCAATGAGCTTTTTGTACGTCGTATGCCTACTTTCTTTGAAACTTTCCCAGTAGTTTTAGTTGATGAAGAAGGTATTGTAAGAGCAGATGTACCTTTCCGTAGAGCAGAATCTAAGTACAGTATTGAGCAGGTAGGTGTAAGCGTAGAATTTTACGGTGGAGAATTAAATGGTGTAAGTTTTAGTGATCCTGCTACCGTTAAAAAATATGCTAGACGTGCCCAACTAGGCGAAATATTTGAATTTGATCGTGCTACTCTTAAATCAGACGGTGTATTCCGTAGTAGTCCAAGAGGATGGTTTACTTTTGGTCATGCATGCTTTGCTTTGCTATTCTTTTTTGGACACCTTTGGCATGGTTCTAGAACCTTGTTTAGAGACGTATTTGCCGGAATTGATCCTGATCTAGATTCACAAGTAGAATTTGGTTTATTCCAAAAATTAGGAGACCCAACTACAAGAAAGCAAACTGTCTAATCTAATATGTGCACTAATAACTTAGTCAATTAATTAATCAATTTCTTGCATATTAGATTTTTTAAACATTTAATGAACCCATTATTGTGTTTAACTAAAATTTAGTACTAATAATCAATAATACGATTAATTCATTCATGAATTAAAAATTAATAAAGTATAAGAATTCTAAAATAGTAATAGCATGTTGTAATTATGTCGTATGGCAACAATTGATTAGAGAGTAATAACACTTTAATGACTATTAACTAACCAGTACGCAAGCTACCTTCACACATTTTAATATTACATCTATGGAAGCTTTGGTTTACACATTTCTCCTAGTAGGTACTCTAGGAATTATCTTTTTTGCTATCTTTTTCAGAGAACCGCCCAAAATTGAAGTAAAAGAAAAAAAATAAGTGAACTTATATTTATTGTATTTGCTTTATAAAAGCAAATACACAGTATTTCGTTTTGTGCTTAGTCTTAAAAACCACAAATCTATTTGTTGCAACAATAAGACAAAAAGAAAACTAAATATTCTCAATAAAGCAACAGCAATCAATCTATGATGTTAGATTAGCTTGAATAACCATTCGAAGAATGAAATTTTCCTCGAATGATTGTTCAGGCTAATAATAAGTAGTTAATCTTCGTGTTCCTCAAAAGGATCTCGAAGTTCTTTAGAAGGCTGTCCAAATGCGGTATAAAGAGCATAGCCAGTAAAGCTTACAAGCAGGCAAGAAATAAAGATTGCTACTAAGGTTGCGGTTTCCATTGTTAGGTTAGTCCTCAAAATTGTAAAGTTGTGTTACTGACGGTTATTAGTTCTTGCATTGTGCAAGTACATCATCCGCCTCTGACAAATATAATAGTACAGAAAGTCAACTAATCTCAACCAATTTTTGAATAAGATTTATGGCTACACAAACAATAAAACAAACTTCTACTAGTAAAGGCAGACAAACCAGTGTTGGTGATATATTAAAACCATTGAATTCTGAATACGGCAAGGTTGCTCCTGGTTGGGGAACTACAGTGCTTATGGCTGTATTTATGGCCTTGTTTGCTGTGTTTTTAGTGATTATTCTAGAACTATACAACGCATCAGTTCTTTTAGATGGTCTTGCAGTTAGTTGGCAATAAGTAAAACTATAATATTTATAGTAAATAAAATACTTGAACATCATATAACTTGTTTATTATGAGAGCTGTTGGTGAACAGCAAGAAGCAATTCTTGCTCTCACCAAAACAATATTAGGTGATTAGTAGCCTCGTTTAATAAACAAAACTAAAAAATTTTTGATTACTATAAATTTTTCAATTGTTCATCACTGAATATTTACATAAAAATTAATCACATATTTATACATATAATTAATAAATGTATGAGTAAATTAAATATATCATTTTAAACATAAATATTAATAACAAGTAAATTGAAATAAGATTATTAAATCTATATATAAAAATTTACTGTATGTTTTGTGTTACAAATATAGAGTTATGTTACAAGACATAAACTTATCAACAGTATTTTTCTATAAAGACAAGAAAGTGTGGCAAGCCCACCAAACAAACAGAGACTAATATATAATATATAAACATTGTATTTCGTGATTCATACAATATAATCATATAAATCACGAGCAACAGCTGTTACAACACAAATTACCAACTAGCTTTAATTACGCCGGGCAATAAACAAGCATGTGCCATTTCTCTTATTACATGTCTTGATAAGCCAAAATCTCTGTATACAGCTCTGGGTCTACCTGTAACGAAACAACGTCGATGAACACGAGTAGCTGCACTGTTGCGAGGTAAACGTTGCAATTGTCTTTGAATGCTCCATTTCTCTTCTAATGATGATGCTTGATGGATCATTTCTTTAAGAGATTTACGAAGATTAGAATACTTTTGTGTAAGTTCACTTCGTTTTTTTTCTCGTTCAATACTGCTTTTTTTAGCCATTCCAGTATAATTGAATCACTATTAATATTGTTATACATGCAATTAATACTTGTTTTTTACAGTGCAATAAAACTGTAAACTATCAAATTCAATTTCAATTAGTAATTGAAAACTGAATAAAATTAAAAGCATAATGCAAGGACGGTATGTGGTCGTGTAAAAATTTCTACACGACCACATCTGTATAAGTGATGTTAGCAATTTTACTACATTTCAGAGTATATTTACTACTTATTTTATTCAAAAATGTTCAATGTGAACATAAATATTATTTCACATTTATTCATATAAATTAATACTTAAAAATAAAATTATGTTTAACAGCTCATTATATACTAATTATCGCATAACTAAATAATTGTATTTTGGTATTTTAATGAAAAGACAACACATTCTTAATAAGAATGTTGTTATATACAATCAAAAAACATTGCAAATTTTTAAAGATAAATAGGTGGATCTTATATATCATAAACATAAAGTCTAATATATTGTCAATAACTATTTATAAGTTATGTATGTATGTATGTATGTATGTATGTATGTATGTATTGTCAATAATCATATTTATTAATTGAAGTAATAACCAAATATTTAAATAAAAAACATCAATATTATTTTCAAAAATATAATATTAAATTATGGTTGGAAATTTACCTTAATGTATTGATTTTAGTGTATATAAATTCTAACTATCTATATTCGAATTTATTTTAACACTTAAGCTTATATATTATGCATATTAATTAGTGTTGTATATATCTTTGCAGCAACACAATATTTCATTTTGTAAAATATATTACGTTTATAACTTATTAAAAAAAATAAGTACAGTAATTGAACTATATGTATGTATGTATGTATGTATGTATGTATGTATGTATGTATGTATGTATCTATGTATCTATGTAACACAATAAAAACATTTCACAAACAAAAGAAACAATATATGAACTAATTAAGCATAACTATCCCGTAAAATCAACGAAATATACGAAATTATTATGCTTAATTGGTTCATATACTTTACTTTGTTATAACTAGTTTATGAATAAATCATGTATAGTTTACAAAGTATCAATGGTATCAAATTCAAATTTAATTTCTTTCCAAACTTCACATGCAGCTGCTAATTCAGGACTCCATTTGGTAGCCTCACGAATTACGTCATTACCTTCACGAGCAAGATCACGTCCTTCATTACGAGCTTGAACACATGCTTCTAATGCAACACGGTTTGCAACTGCTCCAGGTGCATTACCCCAAGGATGGCCTAAAGTACCGCCACCAAACTGTAATACAGAGTCATCACCGAAAATTTCGGTAAGAGCAGGCATATGCCAAACGTGAATACCACCAGATGCTACAGGCAATACACCTGGCATAGATACCCAATCTTGGGTGAAGTAAATTCCACGACTACGGTCTTTTTCAATATAATCATCACGAAGTAAGTCTACAAATCCAAGAGTTACTTCACGTTCACCTTCAAGTTTACCTACAACAGTTCCAGAGTGAATATGATCTCCACCGGACATACGAAGTGCTTTCGCTAGTACACGGAAATGAATACCGTGATTTTTTTGTCTATCAATAACTGCGTGCATAGCACGGTGAATGTGTAGAAGTAGACCATTATCACGACAATAATGAGCCAAACTGGTGTTAGCAGTAAAACCACCTGTTAAGTAGTCATGCATAACAATAGGTACTCCAAGTTCTTTAGCATATTCTGCTCTTTTCAGCATTTCTTCACAAGTACCTGCAGTAGCGTTTAAGTAATGTCCTTTGATTTCTCCAGTCTCAGCTTGAGCTTTGTAAATTGCTTCAGCACAGAACAAGAATCGATCTCTCCAACGCATGAATGGTTGAGAAGTTACGTTTTCATCATCTTTAGTGAAGTCCAAGCCACCACGTAAAACTTCATAAACTGCTCTACCGTAGTTTTTTGCAGATAGACCTAATTTAGGTTTAATAGTACAACCTAGCAAAGGACGTCCATATTTGTTGATCTTATCTCTTTCTACCTGAATACCATGAGGAGGACCTTGGAAGGTTTTGGAGTAAGCTGGAGGAATACGCAAATCTTCTAAACGCAGAGCTCGAAGTGCTTTGAATCCAAATACGTTTCCTACAATAGAGGTGAACAAGTTGGTTACAGAGCCTTCTTCGAATAGGTCTAGAGGATACGCTACATATACAATGTATTGGTTTTCTTCGCCAGGAACTGGTTCAATATCATAGCATCTACCTTTGTAGCGATCTAGACTAGTTAAGCCATCGGTCCAAACAGTAGTCCATGTACCAGTAGAAGATTCTGCTGCTACAGCAGCGCCTGCTTCTTCGGGTGGAACTCCAGCTTGAGGAGTCATGCGGAATGCAGCTAAAATGTCGGTTTCTTTGGTCTCATAATCAGGAGTATAGTAGGTAAGTCTATAATCTTTTACCCCTGCTTTAAATCCAACACCTGCTTTAGTTTCCGTTTGTGGTGACATAGAAAAATTTCTCCATACAAATTCAATTTATGGCTCTTGCAAACATTATTTTCTACTCGACAGATTTAAATCTATATACAACTAAATTAAATAAACACAGAACATACGTGCTCATCATAATGGTAAGTTAGTTATAGCATAGATTCAGTATCTTGCTGCTTGAGCAGCAACTTCATTATATATTACTTTTTTATCATCTGCAACCCTGTTAAAGAATGAAATGTTTCAATACATTTTGAAAGTTAAAACACAAAATACTCTCAGTATCAATAATGTAAATATTTAGTTAGTATGTGTTTATGATAATATTTTGTCCTTTAGCATAACAATATTAAAATTCTCTTAATATACAGTAATATTTATATAATATTACTGTATATTAAGAGAATTTTATCTAAATTATAATAATGCGATCATCATGTATTTATTTCATGAAATAAATATTACAGCAGCATTCATTATTGTAATGGTTTTCATAAATTACATCATATCATGTACATAATAAAAATGTGAATTCAGTCACATGATTGATATAAGGATACATAAATTTGATTATAATAATCGATATGTTTGTGTACGAGACGTATTTATAATACAACGGAGCATAGCGCAGTTTGGTAGCGTACCATCTTGGGGTGGTGGAGGCCGTGGGTTCAAATCCCGCTGCTCCGATCAATACATTCTAAATACAATAGAAGATAAAAATATACCAATTTGGTAAGTAGAATTTCTTTAAACTTTAAACTTTAAATTAAAATCCATTCATTATTGAATCGTATTGATACATAAAAATTATATATTTTGTTAGAACAATATTCAAATTGTTGTACAAATTAATTTGATAACATACACAGTTGAATTATTGAATGTTTTAAAATTATATTAAAATTAATCTCTTGCTAAATAAACGAATTATTGTTAAATTTATGTGTGGCTTCAGTAGTAACAATAATGTAAAACTTTGTGTATATTTTAAAAATAATAAAAAGAAAAATAAATAGAAAGATGGAAATAGCGTAATCAAATCACTTCTCAATTTACTTTACCTAAAACATGTTCTTAAATTAACCCAATAAGCAACAAAGATTTACTTACTTACTTACTTACTTACTTACTTACTTACTTACTTACTTCAAGTTTAATGTCATAAAGAACTTGAATATTTAAAATGAACCTAGAACTTAATAATAAATCTTATTAATTAACAGACTTCACTCTAAGTTGGTTCATTATGCTATTTCGATATGATTGAAATTTGATACTCTTTTTAAGAGACCAATATTTGTGCATTGTGTTGAAAATTACTTAAATAATTGTTGATTTTTAAGTAGTAAATGAACAAACAATAGTATAAAAATAAATGCATAATCATCGTTCTTATGTCGTACAAAACATAAAAGAAATTACATTGATTAGTAATTTCTTTTGTAAAATAAAATTTGTATTGATTTTTGAATGAAATAAATGTTGTTATATAACTCTCAAAGCTACTTTTTGGTTTTAAAACATCTCAATGTCCTATATGAATTGCATTGTAATTTATAATAGATTGATTAAGATATCAGTCGCCACATTAATTAATGAATACCTATTAATAGAATCATGAAAGAAGAAAATTGGAACAACAACTTGGAACAAATGATGGAAGCAGGAGTCCATTTTGGTCATCAAGCTAGAAAATGGAATCCTAAAATAGCACCTTATCTATTGAAAGATACAAAAAAAATTCGCATAATCCATATTACTCATACAGCTCGTTTGTTAGCTGATGCCTGTGATTTCGCTACTAATGCAGCAAGAGAAGGGAAACAGTTTATGTTAGTTGGAACAAGATATCAAACTGCTGGCCTTGTTGCTACTACTGCTAAAAAAGCACGATGTCACTATGTGAATACAAAATGGCTTGGTGGTATGTTGACTAATTGGTCTACAATAAAGACTCGATTACAAAAATTTGAACAACTCGAAGCACAAGAAATTGCAGGAGCATTCAATCATCTTCCGAAAAAAGAAGTGGCTGTAATGAAACGACAATTGTCTCAACTACGTAAATATTTTCATGGTATCAAGTATATGAAAAAAGTGCCAGATATAGTTATCTTTATTAATCAACATCAAGATTATACAGCTATTCAAGAGTGTATAAAGCTTGGAATTCCTACTATTGGTTTAGTCGATACTGATTGTGATCCTAATCTTGTAGATATGCCAATTCCAGCTAATGATGATAATAGAACATCAATTCGTTGGATTTTAAGTCAATTGACTACAGCAATAAAAGAAGGACGTTCAACCAGCTTAAAACAATAATTGTTCTGATTTTAATTGATAAGTTAAAAAGTTACGATCTGACTTATTATTTAAATTTTATAACAACAAACAAGAATATTTATACAATATTATTAGATTTCAGTTTGAACTATTAACATAAACAATCATCTTAATATAAATTAGATTATTTTGAATTCAAAAGTAGAATTTATGTTGAATCATAAATATTAGAATAAAGATACTAAATAGTAAACAAATCATGTAAATAAAAATTCATATAGTCATTCCACTTAAACGAAAAGCAAAAGAGAAAGAGAAAGAGAAAGAGAAAGAGAAAGAGAAAGAGAAAAATTGTATTTCTGTTTTGTTATTAATTGCAAGATAGATATTTGTAATCAAATTGTCTATTAAAATATATGCTTGAGTTGTGATTGTTTTGAGGTAATATATACATTTTTTAATACCTCAAAACAATCACAACTCAAACATAAGTGATTTAAAATACTATGATATGAATTGATCTAAAATATTATAATTTTTAGTTTATCGAAATCAATAGACTCACTCAAACTGAAGTTTTTCATGTTAATATTTTTTACGAAAACCAACATAACAGATGCTACACGTTGATGATTAAAAAATGGTTAAAAATAGAAGCTTTTATATTAAGCAATTTGAAAACAAACATTGATTAAATTTAATAAATTAAATTGCAGCTAACTATTCGTCTTATTTATTGAAATAGCAACTTATATATATCTGATGTATAATAATAGTAAGTAATTGTGTGTTAGATCAAAGAGGATATAATTCATGAAACTAGCCTATTGGATGTATGCTGGCCCGGCTCATATTGGCACTTTGCGTGTGGCAAGCTCTTTTAGAAATGTACATGCTATTATGCATGCTCCTCTGGGAGATGATTATTTTAATGTAATGCGTTCTATGCTGGAAAGAGAAAGGGATTTTACCCCTGTCACTGCTAGTATAGTAGATCGCCATGTATTAGCAAGAGGATCTCAAGAAAAAGTAGTAGAAAATATTACTCGCAAAGATAAAGAAGAACGTCCTGATTTAATTGTGTTAACTCCTACATGCACTTCTAGTATTCTACAAGAAGATTTACAAAATTTTGTAGATAGAGCATCAATTGCATCGAACTCTGATGTCATTTTGGCTGATGTAAATCACTATCGAGTCAATGAATTACAAGCAGCAGATAGAACACTTGAGCAAGTGGTGAGATATTATCTTGATAAAGCTCGTAGACAAGGAACTTTAAGTCAGTCTATTACAGAAAAACCCTCTGTAAATATTATTGGAATGTTTACTCTTGGTTTTCATAATCAACATGATTGTAAAGAACTGAAGCGTTTATTACAAGATCTTGGTATTCAAGTAAATGAGGTTATTCCGGAAGGAGGATCAGTTGAAAACCTTCGTAATTTACCAAAAGCTTGGTTAAATTTAGTGCCATATCGTGAAGTAGGTTTAATGACTGCTTTATATCTAGAAAAAGAATTTGGAATGCCTTATGTGGCTACAACACCTATGGGTATTGTGGGTACAGCTGAATTTGTAAGACAAATTCAGTCTCATATTAATAAATGGGCGCCAATGTTTCTAGGGAAGTTAGTAGACTATGAACCTTATATAGACCAACAAACACGATTTATTTCTCAAGCAGCTTGGTTTTCTAGATCAATTGACTGTCAAAATCTTACAGGCAAAAAAGTAGTGGTTTTCGGTGATACCACTCATGCTGCATCGATGACTAAAATTCTTGCAAGAGAAATGGGTATACATGTAGTCTGTGCTGGTACATATTGTAAACATGATGCTGATTGGTTCAAAGAACAGGTGCAAGGATATTGTGATGAAATTTTAGTTACTGATGATCACACGCAGGTAGGAGATATGATTGCTCGTATTGAACCTGCAGCCATTTTTGGAAGCCAAATGGAACGTCATATAGGAAAGCGATTAGATATTCCATGTGGCGTGATTTCTGCACCTGTCCATATACAAAATTTTCCTCTTGGTTATCGCCCTTTTTTAGGCTATGAAGGTACTAATCAAATTGCAGATTTAGTATATAATTCATTCACATTAGGAATGGAAGACCATCTTCTTGAAATGTTTGGAGGTCATGATACTAAAGAGGTTATTACTAAGTCTTTGTCTACAGATACTGATTTCACATGGGATTCTGAAAGTCAATTGGAATTGACTAAAATACCTGGTTTTGTACGAGCAAAAATAAAAAGGAATACTGAAAAATTTGCACGTCAAAACGGTGTTGCTAAAATCACTGTAGAAGTTATGTATGCAGCAAAAGAAGCCTTAAATGCTTAATCAGATCTAGTATTGTTCTCATCGTATTCAAAATATAGTTATTTTTATATACTAATAAACATATATTGTATAGAATGGAATTAATTATATAATCAAGCTATTGCTGTTTTTCTTTATTAACAGTTAGACATTATATGTATGTATATATGTATGTATGTATGTATGTATATATGTATGTATGTATGTATATATGTATGTATGTATGTATATATGTATGTATGTATATATGTATGTATATTAAATTAAAACACTAAAATTACTTGTTCCCAATATTTTATTTGGGGACAACACCACATAAAAGAATAGAATAGAATAGAATAGAATAGAATAGAAAAGAATAGAATAGAATAGAATAGAATAGAATAAAAGATTCTATTCTTTTCTTTTCTTTTCTTTTCTTTTCTTTTCTTTTCTTTTCTTTTCTTTTCTTTTCTTTTCTTTTCTTTTCTTTTATGTGGTGTTAAAAAAAAAATTGCAAATACAAACATTGACATAACAAACAGCACAGTAAAGTATTTGTTTGTAAATAACAACTAAAGAATCAAGCTAAAATAGAAGACTACAAATTAACATTGAAACATTATTAACTGAATGTTATATATTTTATGATGCTTGCTTCAAGGTTAGCATGGAAGATTTGTCAGCCTGTAGGTTGGTAACAAGACTTTTGATTATTTAATTTAGTTTATGGTAAAACTACGTTTAAAGCGATATGGCAGAAAACAACGTGTGACTTGTACTCTATTTATGATTATGCGGAATTATGTTAATATCCGCCATCTTGCTAGTTAAGATGTTTCAATCTTTAAGCCTTAATCGATAAGAAAAAGGAAACCTTCAATATTTCATAATAAACTTAAACCTTTTTACTGTTTTTTATGTGACTGAAAAATAGTCTATGGTCAAATTCATTATATGTAGGGCTCTGTAAAATTCTGTCTAAACATTACTTTAAACATTACATTGTGTATTCTGTTGTGTTATCGATTGTTGTGATTTGTAATTACTATAATAAATGATTCAATTATTGAATCAACCAACCATAATCCATATGTGTTTGTTTCTATTGTATTATTTCTTGTTATGCTTACTAAAATGCGAATTATTAGAATACATTGTTTATTTTACGTTAACATAAAGTGTAATAAATAATCACTTATTCTAAAAGAGAAGAACATAGGAAAGCAATTATGAATGGTTATCTAAGTTGTTTGCGTTGTTTTAGCAACTTGTTTAATTGCAATAAAAAACCATCAGAGTGTAATTTAGACCTACAGACATTATTTTAATCAAAATTAGAACAAGTAAAACTCATTTCAAATTATCATTCCGAAAGGATAATTCAATGGGCATCAGAGAGCTCAAGACATCAATTAATTTATTGGTAAAAAGGACTAAAGAACAAATTCATAAATTAAGTATTTATCTAGTTACCTTGAGTATAAGAAACAATTGAGCTATCAATATTGGCGTTTTGTTATTAATAATTGTACAGTTTTGAACAGTAAAAAACACATCACTTTGTTTGTAAGTAATAAAATATTTATATTTTATTAATACCAGCATCCTAAATATCTGTCTATAAAAATAGAACAATATAAACAGAATCAACACTGTGTTGTTAATATCGTCATTTTATTATCTATACATAATTTAGAATACAAGCCGTTATATAAGCCGTATGAGTTGAAATTATCACTTACGGTTTAAAGGGAGGACACGTGCCTATCCCAATAACCTACTTACAGAATTATTGCAATTGATGTAAAATCTAGAAGACAAGGTAGAGCATTAAAAGAAGTAGGATTTTATGATCCTAGAAAAGATCAAACTCATTTAGATGTTGCAACAATTATTACATTTATTCAACAAGGAGCTCAACCAACAGACACGGTTAGTCACATATTAAATAGAGCAGGTGTATTTGAACAAATACATGCTATGAGTATTCATGAATAAAGGAGACAATTTATGTTTGCTTACGCACAACTTGTGTGGTATTATCCATGCTTTCTCTTCATTTTGTACGTTTATGTTATTGTTTATTCAAAAGCATATCGATCTGGTTTGATTAATAAGCAATTATTTGAAATCATAAACCAAGTTACTCTTAACACAATAGAAAATTTCATGTTAGTATGGTATAAAATCAATCGTAAATTAAAATAAACAATTAATTTACGATTGATTTTCTATTAGTATTACTGCGTTATATATTTATAAAAGTATTTATCGTAGTAATACTACATGATTACTATTATTTATTCAGATATTTTATTGAAATGAATAATTTACTTTAGAAAAGATCTTGTCGGTATAAAACAAATAATGCTAAGAACCCACTTGATTCCTATCTAAAATATGTCCCAATTTGCTAACGTTTTGGTTATTAAGATTTTCTATTTATGCAAGTGGATTTTGACAAATGAATGTTTGTACATTTTGATTGATTTACGTTGGTTCTAAACATACAACATTATATTAACATATTATAATTTAAGTGTATTATTTCCAATTGAAACATCTACTAATAAAACATCATTTCGAATAAAAATACTTATGAATTAGAAATCAAGAATTCATACCGTTTAACAGTATATCGTATAATTATCATATATGATTATTATATCTGAATATTTGTATTAATAATATTAAGTAATTAATACGAATTATATTGATTATTCTCTACCATTAAAGAAAATCACTTAATCATTGATTTCATAAATAATTAGTGTTATCAATTAGTAAATTTAACATTATAGTCTATCTATAGAATTTGTCAATCAATGTTTACATTTGTATAATATTCGTTTTGTTTCAAATGTATATAATATTTACTTCAAACATTTGAATAGTATTTATTGTATTCTGATGTATGTATTTAAAACCGAACATATTTAGTTAAACGCACAATGAAAATAATATGGTAAAAATTTATATTAGGTTGTAATAATAACATTAGATTTTCTTTGGAAAATGATTATTGCTAAATAACATCTTAAAGATATACAGAACCAGCTAATGCATAATTGCATGAATTAGCTAACGTTAGCCCACGAAATTTTTGATTGTTAAAATGAATGTTCAATAAAATACAATATTTTCATCTTGGATGTCTTTATAGATTGTGTCAACATAGCACAGGTCTTTTTGTCTGCATTCAGTTTGAAATATCATTAAATATGGACAATACTGGATTTTCCATGTAATTGACAGTATTGATATACATGATTGATATATTTCTATGTTGTGATTGATTACTACATTTTTTAATAGATTAGCGCGAGGAGCCGTATGAGGCTAAAGTCTCATGTACGGTTTTGTAGAGCGATAAATCAGGTGACTGATTTATCTACTATAACACTACTACTCCAAAAAAACCTAACTCTGCTCTGCGTAAAGTTGCTCGAGTTAGACTAACATCAGGCTTTGAAGTCACTGCGTATATTCCTGGTATCGGCCATAATTTACAAGAACATTCTGTTGTGTTGATACGAGGTGGAAGAGTAAAAGATTTACCAGGAGTTAGATATCACATTATAAGAGGTACTCTCGATGCGGTAGGAGTTAAAGATCGCCATCAAGGACGCTCTAGTGCGTTACATCATTATGCCTAAGTTTGTATTGTTAATTGTTAGAAGGAATTCATATCATTCATAGCAATAGATACCATGCCAGTTGTATAAGGTATGTAAAGTATGTAGCTGACCCGGTGGCTAAAGTTAAACAGGGACAAGAGCATGCTACAAAATGGTTAAGAAACCATGAAACTACAATGTTTGATAGAATCAATCAATCAATCAATCAATTGAAGTTTCGCAGCCCAGCTATTGCTCCATGGCTGACATGGTACTTCAATTTCCAAACTTGTTGGTTTGGCTAGAATTTTGTTTATAAAATAGCCAAAGATGAATATTGTGCTCAGAATTAGAGCGAGAAGTACAAGAAACAACTTTTCATCTCATTTAATTACATTTTCTTTGTATTTAAAAAAATCAAAAGTCAGCCTATAGAGAAATGAAATTTGACTAAGGTCATAATAATGTAAGATTCCTTACAGTATATAAACAAAAATACTATAGGAACGGATGCTCAATATTTGTGCTGAAGTGAGCAAATATTATTAATATTTCAAACCAAATAAACACTGATCGTTTTTATTTGCTTCGTTATTAGGTAATCTTTTAAAATACCCTAATAATCAACACAAAACTTAATGGTTTTAAGCAAAGCAAATATTAACAACACAAAAATGTGAATGAAGTAAACATAAAATAGAATGGAAAGCCGTATGCAGAATAATTTGCACGTACGGTTTGGGAGGAGACTTAAGATTTTATAGTCCACCTCACAGTATGGAGTAAAACGTCCTAAGTAAATCAATTCAATCACGTGATTCATACAATTGCATATTTACATTATATTAATTATGTCACGAAGAGGTACTGCCGAAAAGCGACCTGCTATGCCAGATCCAATTTATCAAAATCGTCTGGTAAACATGCTTGTTAACAGAATTGTAAAAAATGGTAAAAAAAGTTTAGCTTATAGTATATTATATAAAGCTATGAAGGATATAAAACAAAGCACGCAAAAGAATCCGCTTTCTGTTATTCGTCAAGCTGTTCGACGAACTACACCCAACGTAGCCGTAAAAGCCAGACGAAGAGGTGGATCTACCTATCAAGTACCAGTAGAAATAAAATCTGCCCAAGGCAGAGCATTGGCTATTCGATGGATACTTAATGCTGCAAAAAAACGCAATGGACGCAGTATGGCATTCAAACTCAGTTCTGAAATTATTGACGCTGCAAGGCAAACGGGAAATGCAATTCGTAAAAGAGAAGAGACTCATCGAATGGCAGAAGCAAATAGAGCTTTTGCTCATTTTCGATAGTACTATAACATTACTGTTTCACGATTATTCATTTATTATTTATTGGTTTGAGACTTACCTACGAAAGGAATGTGTAGGTCTTTACACCATTATACAAAACACATCAAATTTTTGTGACATATATTTATTCATTATGTTCATATTACTTTACTTGGCAAACACAAAGTATCAATAATACTTCAAAACAAACTTGAAACACATTTGAAAGTTACTAAAAACACATTAATAAATCAAGTAAAACATACAGCTAAATCTCACCAGTTAGTTATAAAACATTCTTTATTTAGTGGGTTTTATGTTGTTTGCAAAATCGATTTTGTGCTACAAGATGATTACATATTAAATAATCGAAAATCAATTTACTTATGCCATTTGATCCATTATTGTTTGCTCAAAACACAGTTATTCTTCCAGAAATTATCGTGATTGTCTGCTTGTTAATAGTTCTTGTGTTGGATTTAATACAAGAAAATTCCGCTTGGTTATCTACAATTTCACTGACAGGATTGGTAGCAGCTACTATAGCTCTTGTATTCCAATGGAATCATCCTTCAGCAAATGACTTTTTAGGCAGTATTCAAGTAGATAATTTTACTATTTCCTTTCGTGGTATCATAACAATATCTTCAGCGCTGTCTATTCTTATATCTACAGAATACATTAAGCGTGCTGGAATGGGGTTAGCAGAGTGCTTGATCTTTATTTTAACAGCCACTGTAGGGGGTCTCTTTTTGTGTGGGGCTAACAACTTAGTTACTGTGTTCGTTTCATTAGAATGTCTTAGTCTTTCTTCTTATTTATTAGTTGGGTATGCGAAAAAAGACGTGCGTTCTAATGAGGCATCTATGAAATATTTATTAATGGGTGGTGCTAGTTCTTCTATTATTGCTTATGGATTTTCTTGGTTATATGGCCTATCTGGAGGAGAAATTGAACTTTCGAAATTAGTTGATGGAATAACTAATCATATTGATGAACCTATAGCCGTTTGGGTAGCACTTGCTTGTGTTGTAGTAGGTATTGGATTCAAATTGTCTGCATTCCCCTTTCACCAATGGACTCCAGACGTATATGAAGGAGTGCGATTCGTTTAATAATCTAAATAACATAAATTATTGTTTTTGTTTACAATATTTGATTTGTTTCAATGCTGAAGTTGCATAATGTCTGGTTTTCTATATTTTATGTAAGCGAAATCATACGCAATATGCTTTGTTATTAAATTCAATTAAATTAATTTAATTTTTAGATAAACTCGATAGACATACAGGATGAAAAAACCTGTCATTTTACACTCGGATTGAAAGTATAACCTTTACTGATTAAAAATGTTTGCTAGTATTATTTTATACATGAATTGTTATGTAGATAATTAATGCAGTAATTGTTTAAACGTAAAGCAAGGTTAAAAGCAAGCTGATATGAAAACAATCAGATTTTGCAAACAAGTGGCTATGAGCAGGAAAACCCAAATATCAAATCAGTGACAATTAATGAAGCAACAAAAAAACATCATTCATTGTTTCGAACTTAACAGTGTGGACTGTACGCGCTGTATTATCAGTATCAAGGGCCTATTTTTTATTCTTCCAAAAATAGGAGTGTGCCCCACAAGGTATATGTCATAGAAGGATCGCTCAAAAACTACAAATTATGTCTTTCAGGAACGAATAAAAACAGCTGTTATCAATAAATTACTGTTGTGTGTTGTGTTTTTGGTTTTATAGTAGATATACTGTGTATCTAAGTTTATCTCACTAATGATGATAGACTAATCAAACCGTACATAGATACATACATAGATACATACATATATACATACATATATACATACATATATACATACATACATACATAGTAAATATTATGAAGAACATCTGATTCAGGATCTCTCGAGAAGCTAACAATATTTATTCTGTAATTATATCAACATATTTATTGTGTTGTGATTATTTAAACATGTTGATTACAATAAACACAGAAATAACAAATATATTTATATTTATAGTTTAAACAAGCAATAAATATAATCACTGATGCTAAAGCGAGAGAGAATACAAGCATACAGAATAAGATAATATTTTCATTTATTATAGAAAAAATGGTTTTTAATACTAACTAGTATGTGAAACTAAAAATATTTACATACACATAGAATCTAAACATTAAATAAGTGAATCAAAAATATATATTTCTATATGTGTTGCTTTGTTCTAGAAGCCGTGTGAGATGTAAGTTTCATGCACGGTTTTGAATGAGAGGGTTTTCAAATTAAGTTATTGAAATCCGACTTTAACTCTCCAACTCCCGTCGTGGCATTTTTTTCAGTAGGTTCAAAAGCTGCTGCTTTAGCGTTAGCTACGAGAATGTTAAGCATTGTATTTCCGTCTATAGAATCAGAGTGGCATGTTCTTTTAGAACTTTTAGCTTTGCTAAGTATGATTTTCGGAAATCTTATTGCAGCAACTCAAACCAGTATGAAACGCATGCTTGCATATTCTTCTATTAGCCAAGCAGGATATCTTATCATTGGTATTGTATGTGGTAATATTTATGGGTATACAGGTATGATCACCTATATGGTGACTTATATATTTATGAACCTTGGAGCTTTTGGTTGTGTTATTCTATTTGGTTTACGTACTGGCACAGATCAGATTCGAGACTATACTGGATTATATCTAAAAGATCCTTTACTTGCATTCTGTCTAAGTGTCTGTTTGTTATCTTTAGCAGGTATTCCTCCTTTAGCTGGTTTTTTTGGCAAGTTGTACTTGTTCTGGTGTGGATGGAAATCAGGATTGTACTTGTTAGTATATGTTGCACTTATCACCAGCGTAATCTCAATGTATTATTATTTGAGAGTGGTTAAAAGCATGTTTACTAGAGAAACCAAAGAACAAAGCTCTTATGTTCGCAACTATTTAGCTCCTTCACTTTCTTTATTACCTACAACTTCTATTGAAGTTGGAATAGCTTTATGTGTATTCATTTCCACAACGTTGGGATTTGTTATAAATCCTATTATTTCTGCGACCAGTGAAACTTTATTAGCAACTAATACCATAGTTGGTTAATAAAATATTTATTGCAAACCAATCAAATTATTAATAAACTAATCATCCAAACAAATAGACATCAATATGTGCGCATGAATTTTGGGTGATTAGTTTATTGCTGATTAATCATTATGACTAAAAATATGTTTATCATGTTTGTAAATCGTTTTCATTATAAAATACACAATTTTCACCATGAAATTATATTAAGCTAAAAAAGACTATTTTTATAGTCGAGATCCATCCAATGTATGTGTTGTACACAATGAAGTTTTACGAACCATATCATTCTGTATAACATCTTGTGAATCTCTTTTATATTATTATTTATTGTGATTTATTGTGATTTATTGTGATTTATTGTATATTAATATTGAAGCAAGCCTTGATATCTCATTCTATTAATCAGTACAATACTTTTTGTATAATGGCCTTGGTGGTGAAATGGTAGACACGCGAGACTCAAAATCTCGTGCTGAGAAGCGTGGAGGTTCGAGTCCTCTTCAAGGCAAATATTGCTAAGTCTATTTATACAATTAGATATTCCATTTATAGTAACACTTTATGGATGTAGATAATAAATAGAAACAGAATTAATTCATTGTGTAAGGATATATTTGCTTACTTGTTGTGTTCACAACAACAAGACGAGATTTTTGAGTTAAAATCAATATAATATTTTAATTTTACCCATCATGGAAGTTAATATACTTGCTTTTATTGCTACTGCGCTGTTTGTTTTAATTCCTACAGCATTTTTAATTATCTTGTACGTAAAAACTGAAAGTTCCAGTAGCTAACACTGTTCTCGATAAATAATGAGACAGTTATACTTCATTCATTTAACTACTCTATTGTTGTTAGTTTGTTCCCTTTCAAATGAGAATTTGGAAGGGTGTTATCTTTATTTATAAAACACTCAACTTTTAATGTTATTCATTAATAGTGAGTGTGTTTATTAATCACTTAATAAATTAATCACACATGATTCATATAGAATTTGGCCCTAGTACTATAGTAGGTGTGGGGTTAACTGTAGTAGGTATTTTATTGTACCTTATAAGAACAAAAAAACCTATCGTGTCTAGAGGTGTGGCTTACAACGTATTTGGGAATTTATGTTTGAAACATACTATGAAGGAAAAAGAATAGACACAATATTTCAACATCGTCCACTGCAAGGAAGATGAAACTTGATACATTTTATTTATAACTAAGATTTTGGATTAATTTCAAAATATTGCTTAATAATTTATGTTAGTAATTATATGTGAGTGAGATCTATGGTTTAGGTGTCTGAACATTTACAAAAACTTCGACAACTATGTACTCAATTCATTAAGAAACTTGTAAATAATTTCATTATGGCTGTATGATACATGATTAACAAATGAGTCTGGTTACATAAATAGGTATTTGTCTCTAGATAATATTTCAATTGTTCATATATAACCAGTGAAGGATAAAATGAACCTAAGGACTTGTTTGATTCCCAAATATGGATAAGTCGGCTTTGATTATACCTAGATTTTCTGTTTTGTTGTGTTACAATGTTTATGGTATTAAAACAGCATTTTTGAGTGAAACAAAAACAAATTAGTGTAAATTTACAAACATAATTATTAATTTATGTATTTTTGTAATAAATGCTTACACACAATAATTTGAAGTATCAGCATAATATTTGTGTTCGCAACATAAATAAAAACAATAATAAATACAATAAGAAAACAATACATAAATCTATACGATTAATTGTTCCAACTCATGCTTTTAATGAAGGTATTTTCGTTTAGAAGAGAGAGTCCAATAAACTCATAATCTACTATAGGCAAATGACAAACACGTCAATTAATAGTAGAATGATAAGTGAACTAAGACTTTGAACATGGCAAAGTATAAAGTATAAAGATTGACTTACTATTCAATAGTATTACACAATTTTTATTTTAGGCTGAACACTATTGATAAATTTCATTTGAAATCTTGCTTGCTAATGTATGAGCCAAAACGGGGTGAAAATTCCATGTTTGGTTCTTAGGGGGGAACATCAAGATGACTACCTATCCCTCTATTACGATCTGTTGTTTTCTTCACTAGGTTTACTTTGTGGTGGTATTCTAATTTTTCAAGGTTGGCGTTTGGATCCTATTCTTTTGTTATGTCAAATGTTATCGAGTGGAACTGCCATTTTTTTTATTGCAGAAACCCTGTCGCTTCGTAATACTCAATCTACAGATAAAAATACATTACCATTTTCATCTCGTTTACAAGATTACAAAAGATTATCAAAATCTCAACATATGAACACCAAATTAAATTGGCTTGGTTTTCAACAGAGTTATTATTTTAACAAATTTAATAGATTTAATTATAATTACAAACTTATCAATTCAACCAAAAAAGATTATACCACACCAATTGAATATATAACTAAATTTATCGATTCTCAATTTTAATTCTAGTTATACTGGCAATATATATGTGTATGTGTTCCGGTTATATATACACATGTAAGAAACTATAAAACCACTTAATTTTAATAAATTCGGGTGGAAGGGTTCGAACCTCCGAATAGCGGAATCAAAATCCGCTGCCTTACCACTTGGCCACACCCGATTTGCACTTAATATCAATAAATCATAAACACTTATAATAGTTTGTCAAGTTAATACTTTGAATTATATCTTTGCAAAATGACTAATCTGTTCAGAATAGATTAGACACCTCTTCCAATCTAATCTAAGTTGTAGTAACATGTGATCTTGAGTTCGGTTGAATTTTAGGTGTGCTAGCTTAAAATCATTTTGTTCCCTCTTGTACTTACCTATATTGAAAAATAATTATGTTAACCATGTTTGATTTGTACCTAAAAAATTTGTTGGACTTGAGTGATTCTGGTACTGTAGTATTAGCAAAGCTACCTGAAGCTTATGCTATCTTTGACCCTATTGTGGATGTACTGCCGGTAATTCCTGTATTTTTCTTGTTATTAGCTTTTGTGTGGCAAGCATCTGTGAGTTTCCGATAAAGATGTAAAATAGAAGCTTCCACCGTGGGAAGAATCAATCTGTGTTCTGGTTTATTATTTGGGGGAATGTTTTTTGCTATAGAATTTTGTGTTTTGGACTTCGGTAATAGAGAACTTCAATTACAATGAGATTGAGATTCAGTATGTTTTTTGAAACATAAATATATGAATAAGTATATATCCGTTTCTCATGATTATTTAATTACCACAAGACTAAGCTATCTTTAATTTGTATAGTAAATTTTTGACGTATACGACCAATCTTGCTGAGACATAAGAGATACTTATTTATTAATGCAAATACTCTTCCCAAACAAGGTCGTCTTCGTAGTGAGACTGTCCATATTGGACAGTCTTTACAAGGATAAATGGCAGAGTGGATGATTGCGACGGCTTCGAAAGCCGTTTTAGCCTTTTGCTAACGAGGGTTCGAATCCCTCTTTTTCCGCTTCGTTTGTCACTAATTTAATTCTATTTGATTTCTAGTAATGATTTTAGAGGTGTTGTTATGCTAACGCTTAAGTTGTTTGTGTACACTGTGATTATCTTTTTTGTTTCTCTTTTTGTATTTGGTTTCTTGTCTAATGACCCTAGTCGTAACCCAGGACGAAAAGAATAGGATTGAAACATTACTATCATATCTACTTCATTGCTTGTATGGCATAATAGAGAATGAAATATGCGATGAGAAACATTATGCTTACAGTCATGCTAAATACATAGAAACATTTACATAAACCACAAATATTAAACACAACCCAAATGCATTAGTCTAACTTGTGCAATTAAACAATACACATCCATTTTGTTCGTCATTTTGGGAAAGTAGAGATACCATCTATTTTAGTTATCAATACAACCAATAGACACATTTATTTAGCAACCTGCAGTTTCTATCCGCTTATTGTTTATTTTGTCCAGTAAATACAAGTCTATTTAGTTTAAAGCAATTTAAGTCTGTGTGTAATTAAGACTTATATATCTTTCTATGTGTTGTTAAAATAGTATTAATAAATAGATATTAAAAAGAATAATAAATACGAATTTGCGTTGATTCTATAAATACAGTTTAAAACAACAATGAAAATTCAATTGAACTTGGAATCATGTGATATCTTTTCGCAAATTTGAATCACAATTATTTTATTGGTTGAGATATTTTAATTAGTTAATTAAAATATTTCAATCAACAATTAGAAATTTTAAAATAAGCACCGTCATAGTTGTAATTGGCATCCAAACTAAAATTGAATAAGCTATATTTTTACCTATACGTAAATGTAAACCAACATGTTATAGAACATTGAAAGTAGCTTACAATAAAAATTTTACCATTAGAGGTTAATATTTATGAATTTAGAAGTAGTGGCACAACTAACTGTATTAGCTTTAATAGTTGTATCTGGTCCCTTGGTAATTGGTTTGTTAGCACTTCGCAAAGGTAATTTGTAGTCTGTTGTTATATAACCATTTCATGTTGTATGTATTTATGAAAAGTTCCATAAATACATACAACATGTTTGAATTAATTTTCTTTATATCACTTATACACATTGCCTAATGGAACAAGCACAAATTGAAAGTCTTGTCTGACTTTTCTATTTTTTTATATCTCTAAATAAATAGAGTCTCAATGGGGTATTTAAACTGTTATCACTTAAATGAATAATTCATTATTGATTTTTTATTGTGCAAATATTCATTTCTATTGTACAAATATTAATATTTGTTTTCATTGAAACATTAGTTAACGATATAAGTACAAGTACAAGTACAAGTACAAGTACAAGTACAAGTATTTAATACAAAGATATCGTATAAATCAAACTATCTATCCCAAAATCAAGATTATTGTTTAATAAAATCATATTCGATTTTGAGATAATATTCTCATTACTCACTATATACCCCCAGGGGAATTCGAATCCCCGTCGCCTCCGTGAAAGGGAGGTGTCCTAGGCCTCTAGACGATGGGGGCTAAAGATATATACTCGTCTGTTATCTTACTGGATGGTGAATCTTATGTCAATAGTAATTTACAATGGAATCTATTGATCAATTGAAGCAATGCAATTTTTTAAATAAATAGCAATTTTTTAAATAAATAGAAATAAATAATTGACAATAATGAATGTAGTAATTCAATAATGTAGTAATTCAATTGTATAACCATTTTGATGCTTTGAAAATATTTAAAACATTGAACTTAAACAGTCTTGTATTATATGATGTTTGTTAATATTATTCCTAAAATTACAACATACTAATTGGATTGGATTCAATTAAAAACATATGCATTGTGTTTTAACATACGAAAGAAATTAGTAATCAAATATTATTAGTAATCATATTATCAAACGAAAACATAATGGATTGAACAATGTCGTTTATAAAAATTAGTATTTTCAATATAGACATGTCATTTATATGTTCATTAAGAAATGAATGGTCGTTAAGTTTGATTAATATATTTATACATAAAAAGAAAAAATGTACTGTAATTAATGTTGATTGAAGGAGAGTTAATGTGAGTTTTTTAGTTTACAAAGTATCCAAGCTGTCCAATAATGAAAGAATTTTAGACCGGATCAGTTTATATGTGCCTAAAGGATCTTTGGCTGCTCTCTTGGGTCCTTCTGGGTCAGGGAAATCAAGTCTGTTAAGGGTCATAGCGGGACTAGATAAACCCACTTACGGTAGTATATGGCTGAATGGTAGGGATGCAACTTATGTACCTGCACAGTATCGAAAAATGGGTTTTGTGTTTCAAAGTTTTGCACTCTTTCAACACATGAATGTTATAGACAATATATGTTTTGGACTCAAATTACGCAAGCTTTCTGAAGAACAAATAACTGCTCGAGTGGACTATTTTTTAGATTCTCTACGTATTACAGATATAGCTTTTCAATATCCATCTCAACTTTCAGGAGGACAAAAACAACGTGTAGCTTTGGCAAGAAGCTTAGCAGTTCAACCAGAATTTCTATTATTAGATGAACCATTTGGAGCATTAGATGGAGAATTGCGAAGACATTTAAGTAAATGGTTAAAACATTATCTTAAAATTAATAGAATAACTGCTATTATGGTAACGCATGATCAAAAAGAAGCTGTATCGATGGCAGATGAAATCCTCGTGCTAAAACACGGACATTTAGTTCAACAAGGCGAGGCTCGAGCAGTTTATGATCAACCCATCAATCGATTTGTAGGCAATTTTTTGGGTACATTAATAGAGGCACCTAAAATTCCATTCTCTTTGCAAACAGTTTTCAAGAATATCAATTCGTTTGCCGTTGATCCAGTATGGTCTCATACATTAGATAATCGTTCTGTTGACAAATATAAATTTTTTGTACGACCTCACGAACTTCATTTGCAGTCACAAGCTGATTTAGAAGCATCATTGGCCATAGTTGAAAATATTACATATAAAAGATATGTGGTTCAACTAGAGTTATTTGTACCTGCTTTTGAATGGAAGTTAACACTGCAACTTGGATATAATGCATTTCAAAATTTAAATATTCGTTCTTTATCCCAGCAATTATATGTAAAGCCTAGACCAAAAGTACTTCAAAGAGCGTATCCAGTTGAAAATTCAATGTCTTTATAATTTTTAAACATCTAAAGTAAAGTTAAGTAAAGTTAAGTAAAGTTAAGTAAAGTTAAGTAAAGTTAAGTAAAGTTAAGTAAAGTTAAGTTAAGTTAAGTTAAGTTAAGTTAAGTTAAAAATGCAACAATAGATTGATCGTTTTCTCTTTATTGTTGCAAGATACATTTGAAATTAAACTATAATATTTGATACCATTAACACCAAAGCAAACCAAATAATATACAACCACAACCACAACTAAATAAAACAAATCATAAAAATTGACACAAAGTATTCCTTACATATAGCATATTATTAAGTAATAAGTAAGGTGTCGTAAAGAGATTGTAAACATTTAGCCCTTTTAACTCAGCGGTAGAGTAACGCCATGGTAAGGCGTAAGTCATCGGTTCAAGTCCGATAAGGGGCTTCTTGACGTTTAAAGATAATTAATAAATCATTGAATTAAATGTTTTTAATGAGAACAATGCATGTGTTAAAAAAATATTTCGAGCAGTTTCTCTTCCTCTGCTATAAAATATTTTATTAACAAACTTAACTAAGTAATTCTCAATATAATACGAAGCAATATATTGAGAATTACTAGCGTGTATATGCACCTTCAATAAAAGGTACCTAAAGAAGAGGTAAGATTGGTCTTGGAAGTCCTAGTATGGCCATCTTCTTATAATATGAAAGCACTACTGAATAATATTGTGAATGAGATTCTGAAAAACACTTTCCCAAATTCAATCTTCAAGTGTGAAATGTACATCGATCACTATATCTGTGTTAGGATCACAAGCAACACAAGTCACTTATCCTTTAGTAAATATGTATGGTGAGCTTAGCTCGCCTGCAGCAGACACAGAATTTAAAATAAAATTAATTACATTACGTCAACAACAATCAATTCACACATTTCATCTACGAGGAGTAGGTACCATTTATTGTAGGGGATTTAACCCGTTCAAACTTACAAAGTAATAAGGTATTTGTATCTTCTGAAACTCAGAAGCTAGATGGGACCAAATCGGTTACTGATAATGAAAAAGATGATTGAAAAGCCATTGCGCAACCTATTTTTTTTAGTTTTGCTATTCGTGCTATTTTTCTTAGTATTCTGACTCCTATTCAGGAGAAAAGTAATGATATCCAGGAGAAGGTTAATGAAAATCAGCAGAATAGAATGAATGTTAATAAAACTGTCGATACAGTCGATGATCTGAAAGCTATTTCGAAAACTACTGAGTGATTGGAAGACTTGTTAATATCTCAGATTAAACTTAGAGAATCGGAAGCAGTATTACAGTTTGTAAAATTTGGTAAATATACAACAGTCATTCAGAAAAAAAAAGCGCACAAATTTGCTTTGCAATGAATTTGTTTTTCAGCGGCGATTGCTATAAGATTCCGTTAAATGATTATTACCATCAGTAATTAACATCACTATATGTATATGAACAAATGACAACAAACGAAACGAAATTGATAATTTATGGCCTGAATTAACCAGTTTGACGAATATTGATAGGAAATCTTCAGTAAATGAACTGATATATCGAGACACGACAGAAACTGTGGTTAATGCTGAGAGTTAAAAGGCCTGGACTGGAGTAGTCGATCGAGTACGATGCAGTTTTTTATTGTACTCAGCCTATGTCTAAGATATGAAATCAAAAGGATTTGTGGAAGACGACTTATTGGGCATTCGTCTATTTTATAAGCTAATAAGAGAAGTGATAGAGTATAAATGAAAAACTGCGAATATTAAATTAATTAAAGATACGAAAGGATTGGTACTTAAAAACGCCACGCTTATATTTCTATTGTTAATAACAGATATTTTTAATTGATTTATGCAATGAAAACAAACGAATGTGCAGCTTGACGACCGCAGCCAATTCTTGCTCTTGCGGTAAAAACAGGAAAACCTGATAGTACAGAGCTGGGTTCCACAGTAAATATAGTAAATATAGTAAGTATGATTTATAACAATGAATTATAAGTTATAAGGTATAAGGTAGTATGTAAAAAGCTTAATAAGGTAGTATGTAAAAAGCTTAATAAGGTAGTAACAAAATCAAATAGGATAAGGTTAAGATTCTAAAGAGATGTGATATATAAAATCAAACTGGAAATGAGAATAGAGAACAATGTTGATAGATGTACATAAATGAGAATGCAGAGAAATCAACAAGGTCGGCTCGGAAAGTGCATTGCAAAGTCAAAAGAACGCAGTGGAAAGTCAAAAGAGTAGCATTTTATGAATAAAAGAAAAGAGTAGTAAAACATAGGATAAAAAGTAAACACAACTAGAATAGAGATACAATATATTAGTATAATACTAGTATATGCTCATTGTAAAACGAAGCAAAGAGTTACAAAACTATTTAGATGTAATTTAAAACATTAACAAACATATAATAACACCAATTTTTTTACTTGTAATAAGCATGACAATAAATATGCAATATTTATGTTTTTATGAATTTATACATTTATAAAAACATACATTTATAAATACATACATAAATACATACATACATACATACATACATACATACATACATTTATAAATACATACATACATACATACATACATACATACATACATACATATGTTTGCTGATACTAAAAATTACTTATTTTATGTATATTTTTTCTATATTATCTTTGTGTTTTTAAAAATTGCAATAATCAAAGAGGCTAGTGGGATTAGATGTTTGGTATATAAGTAATATAATTATTAATAATGCTGGTACCTTAAGCGCAGAGGCAACACGCTAACCCATCCCGAACTTGGCGGTGAAACTCTGCTGCAGTGACAATACTGCAGGAGAAGTCCTGTGGGAAGATAGCTCGGCGCCAGCTTATCCAAAATGTATTCAAATATTATTTCAAAACTTTATTTTGTGTTTTGTTTAAGTAGCACTACAGACAGTAAGAATTAAACTTAATCATTATATGTTGAAAAATTGATATAATTATTTGACTAAAATATAACCATACATATATAAATCATGTAAATTATAAGTTAAGTATTAAAACACATAAACATAGACTAACTCTCTCTATTGCTAAGTGATTGGTCTTGATTGTTATGACAATTTCGAGTATTCTATAATGAAATTCATTCAATTTATTATTATAAAAATTAAAACATATGCAAGAATATTGCTATCGATTTATCCATAATAAATTTATAATTATGTTAGTCATTAAATACAATCTGATCACTTACCATCAACGAGTTTATATTTATTGACATTATAAATGAACTATTTTTCTCTATTTATAAAAAAATATATATGATGCTTATTGACTATATATGTATAATAACATATTCTGCCATGAAAATATATTAAAAATCTTATATAAAGAGAAAAGACGCACTTATACTGGATTCAAATTTTAAGCATGAATATTATGTAAATAAAATATAGTTTGATTCAATGAATGAAAATGTGAATAAAATTTAATTCAAACCATTTAATTGAATTAAAAATCTTGTGAATATTTTGAAAATACAAACATAAATTGAATGAAACAGAACAGTTTGTAAATTATTAAATAATTCTAAAACCTGCCTTTTAAAATTATACTTAATCATATTGAAGATTGAAGGGGACAAAATATTATGATAGACTATATTAAGTCGACTGTAAGAAATCGAAACACGATTCGTCTTTTAGAAAAAAACCAATACACTTTTGACGTAGATCCTAAAGCCACTAAAACCGAAGTAAAGCGTTTGATAGAAGGTGTCTTTGGAGTAAAAGTCATAGGTATGAACAGTAAAAGACTTCCAATTAAACAAAAACGTAAAGGACCAACTGCAGGTTATGCAGTACGTTATAAACGCATGATTGTAACGCTAAATTCAACAGACTCTATTCCAGTGATATAAATACACTGAGATCTTGAATCATTTACTTATTTTATTATTATGGGCATTCGTTCGTATAAAGCTTATACACCGGGAACACGAAACAGGTCTGTATCTCAATTCGAAGAAATAGTACAATCTAAACCAGAAAAGCAATTAACTTCTGGACAGCACCGCAAAAAAGGTCGTAATAATCGTGGTGTAATTACTAGTCGCCACAGAGGCGGTGGACACAAAAGACTATATCGTCATATTGATTTCAAGCGTGATAAGTATGGTATGCTTGGACGTATAGTTAGTATTGAATACGATCCAAATAGAAATGCACGTATATGTTTAATATCTTATCAAGATGGTGAAAAAAGATACATTCTTCACCCTCGTGGCATAAGTATAGGAGATCAGATTTTGTCTGATACACATGCTCCTATTTCACCAGGAAATGCCTTACCTCTGAGTGCGGTTTGAATAATAAATTTACCTAGTCGGTACTTGTATCCCGACTTGACCTACAGCGCGGTTAATTAATCCATCACTAAGTCTAACTAAATACACTGTTAGTCTGTACTCTCAAGGGAAACCAGCGGAGAATAAAGCTTGTGAAAGTGAATAAGTATTACTTATTTAACAAATTGTATGGATAAGATAATAGGGAAAAGGCTACACTGTCTAAAGCACAAACATATATAGAAGCATAATTAGTTTATTCCATATCCGATTTGATGGTCAGAGGCAAACGCGGAGCTGAATTGTGAGAATAAAAGAAAGTATGTGATGAATTAATTTGCACGCATATATAAATTTATACTAATTTTTTGTTGTGTAAATCTAGTTAAATATTAACGTGTCAATATAATAATCACACAATGTTGAATGTGCGTCCTAAGTTATCAATAGCAATAAGCTATAGAAAATAGTAAATTTATGAATTCATTCATGCTGTGCTGTGTGAAATATAATAAGCCAGATGAGGGGAATAAGAACCTACAATGCACATTGATTATTTTATGAATCTATTTGATCAGTCATCGTTCATAATTTACTAAATAGCATTGAGAAAGCTGTATGCTTTAAACAAGGCTTGTACAGTTTGAGAAGAGGCTTGTATTCAATTACGATGAGCCTACTTCAACCAATATGCCTTTAGGAACAACAATTCATAATATAGAACTTCAGCCTGGCAAGGGAGGACAGGTAGCTAGAGCAGCTGGAGCAATTGCCAAAATTATTGCGAAAGAAGGAAAATTTGCAACTTTAAGATTGCCGTCTGGAGAAGTAAGATTGGTTCTTCAACAATGTTTAGCTACTATAGGACAAGTAGGAAATGTAGATGCAAATAATCAAAGTATAGGAAAAGCAGGTTCTAAACGATGGTTAGGAAGACGACCTACAGTTAGAGGTGTAGTTATGAACGCGGCTGATCATCCTCATGGTGGAGGCGAAGGTCGAGCACCTATTGGTCGTAAACGACCATTAACCCCTTGGGGACGACCTACACTTGGTAGGAAAAGTCGATCACGACATAAATACAGTGAAGCACTAATACTACGTCGTCGTAAAAATGCATAAAACGAACAACATTTACTACATTTTATAGCAAAAAAAAACGAGGAAATTTTGGAATGACACGTTCACTAAAGAAGGGACCTTTTGTTGCAGATCATTTGTTAAACAAAATTGAAAACCTGAATGCTAAAGAGGAAAAAAAAGTGATTATCACTTGGTCTCGTGCCTCTACAATTGTACCGGCTATGATTGGACATACTATTGCTGTTCACAATGGAAGAGAACATTTACCTGTATTTATTACAGAACTTATGATTCGACATAAATTAGGTGAATTTGCTTCTACTAGAACTTTCCGCAGTCATCTCAAAAAAAGTGATAAAAAATCTCGACGTTAGTACAATTTTGTTTGGATTCATAGCATAAATTGTATACACAACTTGGAATCTTCAACATGGTCGCAATATTTAGCTTATCACAATATCTTAAACAATTATGTTTTTATATATTTGTTTCTTTCATTATTTCAATATGTGTTAACAACTTATATAAAAACTTGTATATAAAACAAATTATTACATTCAGTTGTTCAAATATCATTGCTATATAGAAATTTATGTATTAATACAATTGCAACCAAAATAATATACAATATTATTTTTAAATAATATTGTTTTGTTGTTATTTTGTACCTTACTACAATATTTAATTACATTTTTTGTATATGTATTTGTGTAAATTGATGCCTAACAACATCATACATCATAGTATAGTATTGTGTGCCATTATATTTTAGACACAAAAAATTTATTTGATTGTCTAGTTTCTGTTAATAATTACACGCATGGGACAAAAAATTCATCCACTTGGCTTCCGTCTTGGTGTAACCCAAAATCATCATTCTACTTGGTTTGCGCCTCTTAACAATTATTCAGAATTACTTAAAGAAGACGAGAGAATACGTAATTGTATTCAACAATATGTGCGCAAATATGTTCGCAGTTCTTCTCGTTCTGCAGAAATTGCTCGCGTTCAAATTCAAAAAAAGACAGATCTTGTAGAAGTACAAATTCATACAGCCTCTCCATCACTGCTAGTGCAAACTCGCGTTCCTAATCGTTCTACAAATACTCAGGAAATTGGTATTGAATATTTAAGACGTAATATTCAAAACACTTTAAATCCAGGGAATAGAAAGCTTAATATGACTTTGTCCCAAGTAGCTAAACCTTATGGAGAAGCAATTATTTTAGCAGAATATATTGCTTTACAGTTAGAGAGTAGGGTAGCTTTTCGGAAGACAATGAAACAAGCTATTAAATTAGCTAACAAGAGTGGAAATGCCAGAGGAATAAAAATTCAAATAGCGGGACGTTTAAATGGAGCTGAAATAGCTCGTGTGGAATGGGCTAGAGAGGGAAGAGTACCTTTACATACTTTAAGAGCACAAATTGATTATTGCCACTATCCAGCTCAAACTATATATGGTGTTTTAGGAATTAAAGTATGGGTTTTTCAAAATAAATCACTCATTTCCAATAATCAGCAAATGTAATATGCTATTACTTACTACGTCATTTTAGATATTCTGTTCTGCGATGTTAACAATCATTAGTTAGTATCAAAATATAGTGATTTATTATTATATCTGTTCTATTGATTGTTTGTTATCACAGTATAATTTGTGTCGTTATGTCTATATATTTAGTGTGATGTTTGTTTTATACAACAAACCCGTAGTTAATTAGTTAATTAGTTAATTAGTTGAACACAAAGCAAACACGATGATAATACATAGTGAACAAATAAAACATAAATAGTAAGAAAAAACCGCAGCCAATCTTTCAATCCCTTGTTTATATCAACAATAGTTTGTTATGCTTAGTGTGTGACTCGTTAAAATGCAACATACTTTGTTTGTTTGCTGCTCGGTAGTAAACATTTTCATGTTAAAAATACAAAACAATACATATAATAAATATTTGTTTGGGTATTCAAGTATTTTGCAATTTAGTTTATGGTTTCTGTTAGTAAAATACCAGCAAGCTCTTCAGCAATAGCTTTTAACGCTTCTCCATGGTAGAGAATATAATTCGATCTTTGAAGCGAGAAAAATGAAACGAAACATTTTCATCTATTATAAGATAAAAACATGTTTTGTTATGTCTAAAGCGTATGGTCAAATAAAAATGAATAATTACAATAAGGCAGTGTAAACAACAAAGAATCAGTTATGAGTATATTGCTATATTTTTATTGAATATGCCAATACAATAATGTTACTGGATTGACTATAAGCTGATCATCGGTTATCGCTAAGAAACCGATCATTGCTATCATAATATGCTTCACTGCAGACCAAAGACCTAAACGCATAATTGAAAACCATAAAAACGATGTAACCTATGAATTTGTTGATTCCAAGGAATCAAATAAACAAACTCAATTTTGGAGAATCATTAGGAAGGAAAGCGAAATAAGCCTAAGGTTAATAAATATTACCCTTTGTGTTTATACAATACTGTTGAAACTTCAATATGTTTTCAACAATGTTTAATGTATACAAACAAAAAGAGCAGACATTCGCACGTGAAGCATTTTGTTTTGTAAAAAAAACTATCAAGTTTAATTTATGTCATTATAAATTGCACGTTGCAATTCATTCTATATAAAATACGAGTAAAATGATGCTTATATTGTTAAGCATAAGATATAGGATTATGAATAGTTAAACAGAATTGATAGTTTTATTTTGGATGCTTGAGCACGAGGAGCTGGATGAAAATCAATTTTCACGTCCAGTTTTGTAGTAGAGATGGTAATTTACAGTATATCATCGATTATAACCCTAAAAGAACAAGATTTCGTAAACAACACAGAGGCAGATTGAAGGGAATATCTACAAGAGGTAACCGTATATGCTTCGGTAGATTCGGTTTGCAAGCTTTAGAACCATCTTGGATAACCTCTCGTCAAATTGAAGCCGGACGACGTGCTATTACTAGATATGCTAGACGAGGAGGAAAATTATGGATTAGAATTTTCCCTGACAAACCAATTACAATGCGTCCTGCAGAGACACGAATGGGGTCTGGTAAAGGATCGCCAGAATATTGGGTAGCAGTTGTAAAACCAGGAAGAATACTTTACGAAATGAGTGGGGTTTCAGAAACAATTGCTAGGGCAGCAATGCGAATAGCAGCTTTTAAGATGCCTATAAAAACACAATTTATAAAGACTCCGGTGTTGGCAACCATTCAATAATATTTGTTTTAAACTATCTATCATAAGCACGTAGTGAAACATTACATAATACATAATAACACTCATGATTCAACCTCAGTCTTATTTAAATGTAGCCGACAACAGCGGAGCTCGAAAGCTCATGTGTATTCGTGTACTGGGATCTAGCAATCGAAAGTATGCTCACATTGGTGACATGGTTATTGCAGTTGTTAAAGAAACAGTACCTAATATGCCTTTGAAAAAATCAGAAATTGTAAGAGCAGTTATAGTACGTACACGTAAAGGTCTTAAACGTGATAATGGGATGGTGCTACGTTTTGATGATAATGCTGCGGTTGTCATCAATCAAGAAGGCAATCCAAGAGGAACACGAGTTTTTGGTCCAGTTGCCAGAGAATTGAGAGACTTAAATTTTACTAAAATAGTTTCTTTAGCTCCTGAAGTGCTTTAATAATAAATTTTATTTATTATTGCTCAATAAACAAACCTACCTTTAACACATAAGAGAAAATAAATATGATAATGTTGTTTATATTCTGAGACTTATTTATGTGAAAAAGTAATCACAGCTTTCTTTTGAAAATAAACGGTATCGATTTTCAAAATTAATCAATCATCTATAAATCTATGACACAACGATTAAAAACATTTTATTTGAATACCGTGGTACCAAAATTACGTAAACAATTAGAATACCAAAACATTCATCAGGTACCACAGGTAACAAAAATTGTTATCAACTGCGGTTTGGGTGAAGCATCGCAAAACGCCAAATCATTGGAATCCACTTTGAGAGATTTAAGTTTTATAACTGGTCAAAAGCCAATTGTAACTCGAGCAAAAAAATCAATTGCTGGTTTTCAGATTCGAGCACAAATGTCGGTAGGAGTTTGTGTAACTCTGAGAGCAGATGCGATGTATGCCTTTTTAGATCGACTTATTCATTTAGCTTTACCAAGGATACGAGATTTTCAAGGTTTAAATTCAAACAGCTTTGATGGACATGGCAATTTTCATCTAGGCCTGAAGGAGCAACTTATGTTCCCAGAAATAGACTATGATAAAATTGAGAAACTACGAGGTATGGATATTTGCATTGTAACCAGTTCTCAAAATAATAAAGAAGCTTTGCAGTTATTAGTTGCTCTTGGAATGCCATTTCAAACCACGCTAACTGCTTAATTTGTCTATGAATTATATAAGAATAATCAAAATTAAAGAAAATAGGAGTCAGTCATTGTGGGGAACGATACTATCGGTAGTATGATTACTTGTATACGCAACGGAAACCTAAGCAAAGCTAAGACTGTAGAAGTTCCAGCAACTCAAATTACGCGTAGTATAGCTAATATTTTATTGCAAGAAGGATATATAGCTAATGTACGAGAACGTCAATACAACGCAATACGCATGTTAGTAATTACTTTGAAGTACCAAACCAAAACACGTAAACCTCACATTACAATTATAAAGTATATTAGTAAGCCTGGTCTTCGAGTATATTCCAATCATCAAGACATTCCCCAATTTTTGGGTGAAATGGGCATTGTAATTCTTTCAACTTCAAAAGGTATCATGATGCATCGTGAAGCTCGCGCACAAAAAGTTGGAGGAGAGGTTCTATGCTATGTATGGTAGTGATATTCTCTTTAATCAGCAGGCCTTACATACAACAGTAACATGTATTTGCAAATACATAATGACTGTTCTCATTTTTGTCTGCGTTTTGTTGCTTTCTAACATAACTAGCACAAGCACATGAAAAAACAAAACCTAATTGAAATGGAGGGAGTAGTTACTGAATCACTTCCAAATGCTATGTTCCGTGTTTATTTAGATAATGGTTGTGAAGTGCTAGCACACATTTCAGGAAAGATTAGACGAAACTATATACGCATTTTATTAGCAGACCGGGTTAAGGTAGAACTTAGCCCGTATGATTTGACAAAAGGTCGTATTACATACCGCCTTAGAACAAAATCAAATGGATAACATTATTAAAAAATATTGATGTTAATTATGTGTATGTTTTAATATTTTATATTGCACATCAAAACAACATTAGTCATGTCAGACAATTTGTAACACCATTTAATTAATAATAACATGATGTCAAAACCAAAGTGCATGCTGTAATAGTTTGTGTTTAATTCTTTTTTCTGTTGTGTTTGCATATGGAAATTATTTTGTTCAAGATTTCTGTTTTTATTACATATTCCAAAACAGCACATTATAGCTTTAAAATTAAAAAAATTGTAAATAAATATTTATTTGGAGGTAAAATCACAATGAAAGTACGAGCTTCAGTGCGTAAAATATGTACTAATTGTCGAATGATTCGTAGACGAGGGAAAGTTATGGTAGTATGTACTAATCCTAAACATAAACAACGTCAAGGATAACTGTAACTATATTTGAAACATTTTGAAGAAGGAAAATTCTATTTTGGATAATTCTGTATCTTGTGTTTTATTTTATTTAAATTTATGAATTCATTATATAAGATAAGTATTTTGCTTATATATGTTGTTTCAATAGAATTATAACCTACTTTGTGTTCTGACTTTCTTTTAGCAAAATGTAAGCAATAACAAAAGTGAACACAGAGCCATACAAACTTATATTGATTTAATTTTCATTTTTTATAATAACATGGTTAGACCAGCAAATAAAATTCTTATTCGAAAAAATAAAAGGAGAACTTCAAAGGGAGTAATCCATGTTCAAGCTAGCTTTAACAATACGATTATTACTATCACAGATGTACGAGGACAGGTAATATCTTGGTCTTCTGCTGGAGCTTCTGGATTTAAAGCAGCTAAAAAAAGCACACCTTTTGCCGCACAAATTGCAGCAGAAAATGCTTTACGCGTTCTTATTGATCAAGGCATGAAACAAGCAGAAGTTATGTTGAGTGGTCCAGGTCGAGGTCGAGACACAGCATTAAGGGCAATTATCAATAGTGGTATTCAACTTAGTTTTGTTAGAGACGTAACCCCGATGCCACATAATGGCTGTAGAGCGCCCAAAAAACGACGTGTATAATTATTATCTTTTCAAATAGACATCATCACATGAACCTACATCGCATATCTAGCGAACCAAAATGCAAATGTTTGAATCATGAGATACAAAATGCACGACTACATTATGGACGTTTTGCAGTGTATCCTTTATTTCCAGGCCAAGCTATTACAATTGGAACAGCTATTCGTAGAGCATTATTAGGAGAAGTACACAGTACTTGTATTACTTCTGCGTATGTAGTAGGAGCCAGTCATGAATATTCCACTTTGAAAGGAATTCGAGAGTCTATACATGATATATTGCTGAATCTAAAAGATATTGTATTCAAAAGCGATACTTTAGAGAGACAAGAAGGCATTCTTCTGTTTAATGGTCCTGGAATTGTTACCGCCCAACATATTAAGTTACCACCTGTTGTTCAAGTAGTGGATAACACACAGTACATTGCTCGTTTAGAAATGCCTACTTCGATAGAAATTCACATTACTCTTGAAAATACAAAAACATGTACATCATTAAACACAATGCCAACTACAAAAGGCAGATTTATACTTGATGCTGCTTTAAAACCAGTTCGTAATATGAATTATAGTATTCATTCTTTAGGAGAAGGAGACATGCGACAAGAAATGTTAGTGTTAGAAGTATGGACTAATGGATCTTTAACTCCTCAAGAAGTAATCAGTCAAGCCTCACAGAATCTTAATGATTTATTAAAGCCTTTGTTAAAAGTAGAAAGGTATTTTCAAGCAAAGCAAAATATACATAAGAAAAGAATGTTCACACCCACTCAATCTGAAAATCTTAATATGGATCAGATTGAAATGATAGGTGGAAACAAATTGATTGATCAGCCATTACTTCCTGCTGATTCACATTTGAATTCATCTTTATCTTTGAATATAGATAATCTTGTTCATTTAGAGGGAATATCTATTGATGACTTACAAATTTCAGTGCGAGCATCTAATTGTTTAAAAAAAGTAGGAATTTATACTATAAGACAATTACTTAGTTATACTCAACAAGATTTGTTTCAAATAAAAAATTTAGGCAAAAAATCTGTAGAGCAAATTGTAATTGCTATAAGAAAAAGTTATGGACATATATTGGGATAAACACATAAAAACGATCTATAATTATTGTGTTCAAGTTTCGAATTTTTAAATTGTATGTATCTATGTATCTATGTATCTATGTATGTAATTTTTTATAATAAACATTGCAAAGCAAAGCGAAGCAAGCAAATTGTGTTGTCATATATTTGTTTTTGTTAATATCAATCTTCTTAGGTGACAAATTCAAGTAATTGTTAGAACTAAGTGAATAATGTTGTTATTCACTTAGTTTAGTTCTGTCGACTTATTTCATCTGATCAATTGAAAATAATTGTTAGAACTAAGTGAATGATGTGAATATTCACTTAGTTCTGTGTATTTATTTAACTTCTTGATCAATCGATTCTTTTGACTTGGTTAAGTCGTCTATGTTAACATTCTGTGTTGTATTGTCTTTTACTGCTTCACTAGGTGAAGTTTTGTTCACTATGGAACCAACAGTATTACGAACTATATTAAATATGAAAGACAATACAGCTGATGCAAGCATGCCTAGCATGAAAATCTGTGTAGGATTGAAACGAGCGGGTACCATAGCTATCTGAATATGGGGAGATGCTTCGATGGTACCGGTAAACTGCACATATCCATTAACATCTTTATTACCTCTAATACTTTCATTTTGAATAGTTTTGCTGGGTCTAATCACACGAAATTCATACATTTTATGATCTAATTTGCTTAAATTCTTTTCTAAAATTTTTTGCCCTTCTGTGCTTAAACCATTCTCATTTAACATTACAACTGGAGTAGCTGTCTCAAGATCATGGTCACTACGCAACAATGTAGCTTGTTGATTAATTTCCATTACTTTTCGAGTTTTAGTTTTAGTAATCACATTAGAATTTGAAACTCTAACCACTGTCTCATCGGAAGGTGAATTAGTAGTTACCTGATTCACTGTTATACTATTTAGTACCAAATGTTTGTTCCGTGCGTTGTGTTCAATAGATAACGGACCAGGAATGTCTCTTTCTAATTGCTGTGATGCAACCTGTGCTTTAGATGACTGGCCTTCTTTTAATGTCCTTACCATTTGTTTTATAATACCATATCTTCTTTTATTAACCTCCTGTTCCAAATTGATTTTTTTCCAATTGACAGTTTTTCCCGATTTAACTGCTTCTTTCTCAATGTCAAGACGAACTCTTTTATTAATTAAAGAATCAAGTGTCAATGATCTAGAGCGCGTGGGTCTTAAACTTTGACGGATTAGATTGACATCATCTATACTTGATCGCGGGCTTTCAATACTCATTTTTTCTTGAAATTCTAATCGATCAATGTGTTCTAAGGTTTGAGTATAAAAAGCTCCTCGTCGACTGTCTGGAATTTTCTCAACAAACATTCGAATAGATTTTATTGATAACTCTTGGTCATCATATAACAAATCTACAAATTCTAATAAATTCATTTCATCTCCATAGCCTGCAAATATATTAGCAGCAGTTTCTAACTCTATAGTAAGGTTATCGCCACTCTTAGTTTGTATGGTCTTTCCTGTAGCGATTTTACCAATGTTATTTATTTCCTGTGTTATATTTCTAGCAGATCTCGCTATAGGTTCGCCTCGAGTATCTATAATGCTTTTAATAGAGGTACCTGTGCCATATATCCAACCTCCAATGCTTCCCACACCAATCAGTACTGCTGCTGTAGTGACCTTACCTATAGTTCGTAAAGTGAATTTTAGCCAATTGTTAGGTGTATTTAAGGTCATTTATTTTAATAAAAATAATAAAAACATAATAATATTAACACCACTTGAAATATGAACACCACTTATTAATTATCTATTTTAATGTATTTGAAAATAGATACTTAATAAGTGGTGTTCATATTTTTTTAGATCATATTCCCTTACATTTATTGGTTTGTTTGATTGTTTGTTTGTTTGTTTGGATTATTTGACCATTCAAATTAGTTTAAAGGATTCATGAACAAAACAGGTTCTGTATCACGATCAATACCTTTTTCGAAACCAGCTGCAGCAGCACGTGCACGACCTGCATGCCACAAATGACCAACAAAGAAAAAGAATCCCAATACAAAATGAGAAGTAGAAAGCCAACTACGAGGAGACACGTAGTTAACAGCGTTAATTTCTGTAGCTACCCCACCCACAGAATTTAATGAACCAAGTGGAGCATGAGTCATGTACTCAGCAGAGCGTCTTTCTTGCCAAGGTTGAATGTCTTTTTTCAACTTGCCCAGATCTAAACCATTAGGACCTCTTAATGGTTCTAACCATGGAGCACGAAGATCCCAGAAACGCATAGTTTCACCACCAAAGATGATTTCTCCAGTAGGAGATCTCATTAGGTATTTACCCAAACCGGTTGGTCCTTGAGCAGAACCAACATTAGCACCCAAACGTTGGTCTCTTACTAAAAAAGTAAAAGCTTGTGCTTGAGATGCTTCAGGACCAGTAGGTCCGTAGAACTCACTTGGATAAGCAGTGTTATTAAACCATACGAAACAACAAGCAATAAAACCCATAACAGAGATAGCAGCTAAACTGTAAGACAGATAAGCTTCTCCAGACCAAACAAACGCACGACGAGCCCAAGCGAATGGTTTAGTTAAAATATGCCATATACCACCTAGAATACAAATTGATCCTAGCCATACATGACCACCAACAATGTCTTCTAAGTTATCTACACTTACGATCCATCCTTCTCCACCAAATGGAGATTTCAATAAATATCCAAATATTACTCCAGGGTTAAGAGTGATATTTGTGATTTTTCTTACATCTCCGCCACCAGGTGCCCAAGTATCATACAAACCACCAAAATATAGTGCTTTGAATACAAGCAAAAATGCACCAGCACCTAATAAAATAAGATGAATACCCAATATGGTGGTCATCTTGTTTTTATCTTTCCATACATAACCAAAGAAAGGAAAAGATTCTTCTAAGGTTTCTGGTCCAATAAGCGCATGATATACACCGCCAAATCCCAACACAGCGGAAGAGATAAGATGTAGAACTCCAGACACGAAGTAAGGGAAAGTATCCACTACCTCTCCACCTGGTCCTACACCCCATCCCAGTGTAGCCAAATGAGGAAGAAGAATAAGTCCTTGCTCATACATAGGTTTTTCTGGTACAAAATGTGCTACTTCAAACAAGTTCATGGCACCAGCCCAGAACACAATTAATCCTGCATGAGCTACGTGAGCACCTAGCAATTTACCAGATAAATTAATTAGTCGAGCATTACCGGACCACCATGCAAAACCAGTGGTTGCCTGATCGCGACCACCTAAAGCCAAGGTTCCATTAAAGAGCGTTTCCACGGGGTAGGACCTCCTCAGGGAATACAAGGTTTTCATGAGGCTGATCTTGAGCTGCCATCCAAGCACGAATACCTTCATTTAGAAGGATATTTTTGGTATAGAATGTTTCAAACTCAGGATCTTCTGCTGCACGGATTTCTTGAGAAACAAAGTCGTATGCTCTTAGGTTTAAAGCAAGACCTACCACCCCAATTGCGCTCATCCATAATCCAGTTACGGGAACAAACAGCATAAAGAAGTGTAACCAACGTTTGTTAGAGAAAGCAACCCCAAAGATTTGAGACCAGAAACGGTTTGCAGTTACCATGGAATAAGTTTCTTCAGCCTGAGTTGGGTTGAAAGCACGGAAGGTGTTAGCCCCATCTCCATCTTCAAATAGAGTGTTTTCTACTGTAGCACCGTGAATTGCACATAATAATGCAGCACCAAGTACTCCTGCTACTCCCATCATGTGGAAAGGGTTCAAGGTCCAGTTATGAAAACCTTGGAAGAATAAAATAAATCGAAAAATTGCTGCCACACCAAAGCTAGGTGCAAAAAACCATCCAGATTGACCCAGTGGATAGATCAAAAACACAGATACGAATACAGCAATAGGACCAGAAAACGCTAAAGCGTTATATGGACGTAATTGCACGGATCTAGCAAGTTCAAATTGGCGCAACATAAAGCCAATTAAACCAAAAGCACCATGAAGTGCTACGAAAGTCCACAATCCTCCTAACTGACACCAACGAGTAAAATCTCCTTGAGCTTCAGGTCCCCACAATAATAACAAAGAATGTGATAAACTATTCGCAGGAGTAGATACAGCAGCAGTCAAAAAGTTGCAACCCTCTAAATAAGAGCTTGCTAAACCATGAGTGTACCAAGAAGTAACAAAAGTTGTACCTGTCAACCATCCACCTAATGCAAAATAAGCACAAGGAAACAGCAAAAGTCCAGACCAGCCTACAAACACAAAGCGGTCTCTTCTTAGCCAGTCATCCATACTATCAAACAAGCCTTTAGGCTGTTCGGAAGACTTTCCAATGGCTATAGTCATAATCAGTCTCCAATCCAATTAGATTGTTTATATTGCCGTTTTTAGGTGATTTTATTATCACCAGCATGGCGGGCATAAACATAATAGTCAAGCACCCTTTTATTTCTCTCTGCAATAAAGGCATCTAATGAGAGCAAATGTACTTTCTCATCTTGTAAAAAGATTGAATATAGCGTATCAATATTATCATTTTTGAATAGAAATATAATGATTACGTATTTGGCTTCTTTATGTAATAAGATGTAGGTTCGCTTTTCTCTTCTTCATATTTTATACAATTGAACTTTTGCTTTGAATTTCAACAAATGTTTCTACTAATTCAATTGTTTTGTTGAATATACAAACATTTGATGCCCTAAAGTATAATGCATTATACACATAATGAATGAATGTATCTACACAAAACATAATACAAAGAATAAATACATTAACACAATATATGTATTAACTACAAATCATTTAAAATAGAATAGAATAGAATAGAATAGAATAGAATAGAATAGAATATATTCTATTAATGTACGAATATATATATATATTGAAGTAATAAATAATATATATTATTTATTTTGTCTTATATATTTATAAACCATAATTAATATATTAATACCATAAAAATGTACAAGTATTAAACAAATTTAGTAAATAAAATTTATTATTTGTGCATTTTTAATATATTTATCCTCATCTATTTGGTTAATATATATATTAACATAAATTTTTATGATTATGAAACCTTAAAACTGTTTAAGAAACTATTATTCAAGAAAAAAATGAATGTTTATTTTTTTAATAAATGTTCTTATAATAAAATTATATAAAATAGATTTCATTATGAAAAATTTATTCCTTGTTAATGACTTGTTTACTAACTTGATACATTATTTATTTTTAATCCAATCATTTAATACAAGATATAATAAAAAGACTAGAAATATTATATTTTATAAATAATTTTAAAGTATTCTATTTAAAAACGAATAAGTTATTTAATATCCTAATTAAATATATATAACATCAAATGGAAACATATGTTGACTTGGAGACTGACTAAAGAAAATAAGACGTTTAAAACGTCTTCGAAATGTGTTGGATAAAATCTGTCAACCCTCGAGTAGCGTCTTCGGTTCTTATTTGCACAAAGCCGTGTAAAATCAAATCCACATTTCCATTTGTAAATCTTTTATGCATAACATACAGAACATACAGAACATACAGAACATAATGTGTATTTTAGTCAAATTAAATAATTTATAATCTGTTAACAATATGTATTATGTTACGTCATAAATATTATATGGGGGGTTGTGCATAACCTTACAAAATCATATGTATTTATGTTTGGTATTGCAGAAACGTGTAAAATAGTAATTTCGAATTGTTGAAATATTTTAACCACAACCTAAATAACATCACTTAATTTAATATAAATGCTGTTGCAAAATCGTGTAAAATAAAATGCAGATTTTAAAATTTGAACTTTTGTTCATAATCTACATAACCTACATAACCTACATAACCTACATAACCTACATAAAATAATTTGCAAACCTGTGTTGCATAAATTTATAAAATACAATTCAATTTCTCAAATTTTCATTTTTTGCTGTATAACTTAAATAAGATATTCTTCTTTAAATTTTTTTATGACGAAATAAACAAGTTCAAATAGTCGCCATAAAAATCTTATCTCAAATGGTGAGATTGATAGGTAATGAACTAATAGGCAAAAATGATCTGTGTGGGGAGTCTTCTATAGTTTAGTATTATCCAATTATTGTGTATATTTTATTTCAAGATGATGAAGTGTATAGAAAAAACAAATTGATATTTCAGCAATTCAACGATAAATTCAAATAAAACTATGTATTAACAAAATACGAAGTGGGTTTAATTTTGACAATCAAATTAATTTATTAACTAATGAATTAATTTGATTGATCTTATTAAAAATTTAACATAAAAAAATAAAGAATATAAGATTTCCATATGTATGTATGTATGTATGTATGTATGTATGTATGTATGTATGTATGTATATATGTATGTCCCAGTGAAAAGTACAGTAAAATGGAAACGGTTCACAAACAAACAAACAAACAAACAAACAAACAAACAAACAAACAAACAAACAAACAAACAAACAAACAAACAAACAAACAAACAAACAAACAAACAAACAAACAAACAAACAAACAAACAAACAAACAAACAAACAAACAAACAAACAAACAAACAAACAAACAAACAAACAAACAAACAAACAAACAAACAAACAAACAAAATGTATTCTAGTATTTTATTTGCAAATACAAATCAATTGAATAACCAATTAAAATTCTTTTCTGGTTACTTAATGATAAAGGTGTAGATAATTTATTTACTTAGTTGACAACAGCATTAACTATCTGTAATAATATAAATTAACAAGATATATTTTATATACTTGGGACATAACCTTTATTTTATAAACCAAGATTAACTATGACCGCTACTTTAGAAAGACGCGAAAGCGCAAGCCTATGGGGTCGCTTCTGCGACTGGGTTACCAGCACTGAAAACCGCCTTTACATTGGTTGGTTCGGTGTAATCATGATTCCTACCCTTTTAACTGCAACTTCCGTATTCATTATTGCTTTCATCGCAGCTCCTCCAGTAGATATTGACGGTATCCGTGAGCCTGTTGCTGGTTCTCTTTTATTCGGCAACAACATCATCTCTGGTGCTATCGTTCCTACTTCTGCAGCAATCGGTTTGCACTTCTACCCTATCTGGGAAGCTGCTTCCGTTGATGAATGGCTATACAACGGTGGTCCTTACGAACTAATCGTACTTCATTTCCTTCTTGGCGTATGTTGCTACATGGGTCGTGAATGGGAACTTAGTTTCCGTTTAGGTATGCGTCCTTGGATTGCTGTTGCATACTCTGCTCCTGTTGCAGCTGCTACCGCTGTATTCTTGATCTACCCAATTGGTCAAGGAAGCTTCTCTGATGGTATGCCTCTAGGTATTTCTGGTACTTTCAACTTCATGATTGTGTTCCAAGCTGAGCACAACATCCTTATGCACCCATTCCACATGTTAGGTGTGGCAGGCGTTTTCGGCGGCTCTCTATTCAGCGCAATGCATGGTTCCTTGGTAACTTCTAGCTTGATCCGTGAAACTACTGAAAACGAATCTGCTAACGCAGGTTACAAATTCGGTCAAGAAGAAGAGACTTACAACATCGTAGCTGCTCATGGTTACTTTGGTCGTCTAATCTTCCAATACGCTAGTTTCAACAACTCTCGTTCTCTACACTTCTTCTTGGCTGCATGGCCTGTAGTTGGTATCTGGTTCACTGCTTTGGGCGTTAGCACTATGGCATTCAACCTAAACGGTTTCAACTTCAACCAATCTGTAGTAGATAGCCAAGGTCGTGTAATTAACACTTGGGCTGACATCATCAACCGTGCTAACCTAGGTATGGAAGTAATGCACGAGCGTAACGCTCACAACTTCCCTCTAGACTTGGCTTCTGTTGAAGCTCCTGTTGTAGGATAATAAATTATTTTAAAAAAAAGTAGTCAGTTTCCTGACTACTTTTTTTTAAAATAATTTCATTTCATTTCATTTCATTTTGTTTATAAAAACATTAAATAAATTCATTTGAATATTTAAAAACCAATTTAATAAAAAGATAAAGAACACACTTGTTTTATACAACAAGCAGTTAAATATTATAAACTACTTATTTATACTGTTACTATATTAAACTAATCAAAGATACTTGAAAGTCTTTCACAACTTATACTTATGCAAAAAAAAATAAAAACACTTCATTATGAACGAAGTAAAATAAACAGATTAATATGATTCTTCAAAAAAATTTCAGATGTAATAATAAAAAAGTTTTGGGAATAATCGTGTTTTATCTTTATTAACAAATGACGAACAATTTTAACGCAATATATAAGTAAATAACACATAATATGTGTGTTGTTATTGGATTCTGTCACTATGTTAAATATGGTGAATAAAAGACACCAATTTTTAGCTAAAACTTTAATACAGTTTGATAACCAATTAAAATTAACATGATTCGACTTACAACAGATATTTAAAAGATCTGTGAAACATATTATCAATGATTTATATGTATTGGAAATGTAATTTAAGGAGACATTCAAACTATGGGAGCTCAGTTTGCTTCAATTCCATACAAAATACTTTGAAAGATCTAGTATGGATTGATTAGTTCTATATTTCTTTAGTGATATACTTCTAATGAATATTTGTTTGATTTTTATTCTGTATTGGCATAATAATTCAACATCATTTGAAAGTTCTATTGGTTTACATATAGAAATCAAAAATAACAAACATACCTTGATTTGTATGTTTGTTATTTTTGAGTTGAACTTTTTAATAAACAATAAACAATAATAAAATAATCGTAGATTCTATTTCTTGTTGATTTAAAACTAGTCCTAAATATGCTTCCTTCTATGTATAAATTTTAAAATATGTACAAAATTAGTACTTTAATTTTCACATAGTTGTTCTACTACTTGAATAATTTGATTAGGTTGAATGACTGTCAACTCTTCTAGAGGACTACTATAAGGAGTAGGTACATCTTGAGAAGAAAGACATAAAATTGGTGCATCAAGATAATCAAAAAAATGTTCCATAATAGCAGCCCTAAGTGTTGCACCAATTCCTCCTGTTCTCATACATTCCTCTACAATAAGTACTTTATGAGTTTTACAAACTGATGCACCTATCGTACCCAAATCAAATGGTTTAAGAGAAACAATATCTATTATTTCTGGATCATATCCTTTATAAACCAAACTTTTAGTTGCTTGAAGAACATTATGTCTCATTCGGGAATAAGTCAAAATAGTAATGTCATTACCTGGACGCACTACTTCAGCTTTTTCTAAGCATACTAAGTACTCTTCTTCTGCTAAATCCTCTTTTAGATTGTACAAAAGAACATGTTCAAACAATATAATTGGATTATCACTTCTGATAGCAGATTTAATTAAGCCTTTTGCATTATAAGGGGTAGAACAAGCAACCATTTGAAGTCCTGGAACAGACTGAAAATACGATTCTAATCTCTGAGAATGTTCTGCACCAAGTTGTCTTCCCACTCCTCCCGGACCTCGTATTACAATAGGAATTGTAAAATTTCCTCCTGAGGTGTAATGTAACATACCTGCATTGTTTGCAATTTGGTTAAAAGCCAAAAGCAAAAAACCCATGTTCATTCCTTCTACAACAGGTCTCAAACCTGTCATAGCAGCACCAATAGCCATTCCAGTAAAACTGTTTTCAGCAATCGGTGTGTCTAATAATCTTAAATCGCCATATCTTTCCGCAAAGCCTTTAGTTACTTTGTAAGATCCTCCATAATGCCCTACATCTTCTCCCATTACCATTACTCTTGGGTCTCGATCCATTTCTTCTTGTAATCCTTGGCGTAATGCTTCAAACAAAAGAACTTCTGCCATGTACATGATTTTTTTATTGTATATAAAGCAGCTTAACATGTATTGATTGAGAGTTCGTGGTATATATATTCAATCAATGATAGATATAATTAGTTTTACAACATCAAAAAACACAATAATAAAAAACACAATAGAAATAAATCCAATATAGTGTATTTATTTGCTTTTATAAACAGCTAATTGAATGTTGAATATTTAATTTTGCTTCAGTATTTTATTGTTGATATATTGAAGATTCAATATATCAACAATAAAATACAAGATGAGATCTTTAAATATCTTACTCTTAATTATATCTATGAATTAATTGAAAATCAAGCTTATATATAAATCTCTTTTAAAGTATCGAAACTCTTAACTTTACTTAACTGTACTTAACTTTACTTAACTTTACTTAACTTTACTTTATAAATATTTCTTCAAGGTATTTTAAATAAAATAAAGAAAAGAATAAATGAATGTTTCATCATACATCCATCTATTAAATTCGTATTGGTTGATGTATTTATTTGTTTGTGGATACTACGTTAAACCATATAATATTATTCTACATTATAAAACAGAGTATGATTAACTGATAAGGTTTAGCATTATTAACTCAAGCATACTATGTGTTCTATTCCGAATTTACATTTTCATTGAATATTATACGACTTATGTTTTCATCTAAATATTTACAACATTAGCATATATTGTTATATGAACATATGAACATATAAACATACTAACATATTAACTTATTAATATTAACTTATTAATATTGTAAATATTACTTCAAAAACGTAATGTTTTATGTTGTTCAATTAAATTTTGCACTCTAAAATAATAATAAAATATGTTACAGAATTATCTCTGTGTAGCCGCTTATCTATTTTGCATTGGAATTTATGGTTTAATAATTAGTCGTAGCATGGTTAGAGCTCTTATGTGTCTTGAATTAATGCTAAATGGCGTAAATTTGAATCTTGTAGCATTTGCTACTTATTTAGATAATCAAGAAATTAAAGGACAAGTATTTGCTGTATTTATTATCGCTATAGCCGCTGCTGAAGCGGCTATAGGGCTGGCTATTGTATTAAATATTTATCGAAATCGCAATTCTGTACGTGTTGATCAGTTTGATATACTGAAATGGTAATAATAATTGACACTTATAATATTCTATTGTAATTTATGTTGATCATATAATATATTAATTATATGATAACCAAATTTTAACTTAATATGTGATGTGTGGTTCTAAATAAATATTTAATTACTTATGTGCTTGCTTGTATTCTCTTATTCTTTTATAATATATTCTGTCTATGTATATCGTTTTGTGAATATATTGCAAACACCCATCAACACAGATAACACTGAGTGAGTTAATTAGTTACACAAAATGGTGCTTTTGCCAATTTTGTCTATAAGTACTTAATAATATTGTCTATTAAAAAATTCATAGAATGTAATTATTGAAGTTAAAGCGTAAAGGATTTATTCTAATAGGAGTTTTGAATGGCACATTCAGTTAAGATATATGATACATGTATTGGTTGTACTCAGTGCGTACGAGCTTGTCCTACAGATGTATTGGAAATGATACCATGGGATGGATGTAAAGCAAGTCAAATTGCTTCTGCTCCTAGAACAGAAGATTGTGTAGGATGCAAACGTTGTGAAAGTGCATGTCCTACTGATTTTTTAAGTGTAAGGGTTTATTTAGGACCTGAAACTACCCGTAGTATGGGACTAGCTTATTAATATTTAGGATTTGATTATGCACATAAAACCATATTGAGTGCATACATTATTGTACTTTTTAATATCTAGTACTTATTTCGTATATTTTATCCTCCTTTGAATGGCTAATCCATAAATATAGAGGACGTTATAAACATATCGATAGTTATTACAAGTGCCATTAGAATGTAATGACACATCGAATTAGATATTCATTAATATGTGTGTATCTTTTGCTGTTATCGATTATAAGATGTGGCAAATGATGCAATTATAACAATTACCAAGCTAGGGTGGTATTTACACCAATGTAAGATGTAAGATAACCACCCTGCTCAAGTTTTTATTCAGTCTATTATGACGAATGTTCCTTGGTTAACTGCTATTGTGCTTTTCCCCGTGTCTGCAGGACTTTTAATTCCTTTACTGCCTGGTCGCGGAAATCATATTGTCCGATGGTATGCATTAGGTATATGTCTTTTGGACCTTATCTTAATGACTTATGTATTTGGATGTTATTACAATTTAAGTGATTTACCAGTGCAACTAAAAGAAGATTATTGTTGGATCGAAATTCTCGACTTTCATTGGCGTTTAGGTGTAGATGGCTTGTCTATAGGTTTGATTTTATTAACAGGATTTGTTACAACCTTGGCGACTTTAGCAGCTTGGCCTGTAACAAGAAATCCAAAGCTGTTTTACTTTTTAATGTTGGCTATGTATAGTGGACAATTAGGATTATTTGCTTCCCAAGATATCTTGCTTTTCTTTGTAATGTGGGAATTAGAATTGATTCCAGTCTATTTATTACTTTCTATGTGGGGAGGTAGACGTCGCTTATACGCAGCCACTAAGTTTATTCTTTACACAGCGGGTGGATCTATTTTCTTGTTAGCTGGATTGCTTACAGCCAGTCTATGGGGTTCAAATGCACCTGTACTTGATTTCGAAATTTTATCCCACAAATCATACCCTTTAGGTTTGGAAATTTTAATTTATTTAGGTTTTTTGATTGCTTATGCAGTGAAACTTCCTGCTTTCCCTTTACATACTTGGCTGCCAGACACTCATGGAGAAGCACATTACAGTACATGTATGTTATTGGCCGGTATTTTATTAAAGATGGGAGGCTATGGTTTTATTCGTGTTAATATGGAATTACTTCCTCATGCACATACTGTGTTTGCTCCCTGGCTTGTTGCTTTAGGCGCGTACCAAATTGTGTATGCAGCTCTTGTTTCATTTGCACAACGCAATTTAAAACGTAGAATTGCATATTCTTCTGTATCTCATATGGGATTTGTACTTGTAGGTGCTGGATCTCTTTCAGATCTAGGTTTAAGTGGTGCCATGCTTCAAATGATTTCTCATGGTTTAATTGGTGCCAGCTTATTTTTTTTAGCAGGTACCAGTTACGACAGAACTCGTACGCTCATGTTGCGTGAAATGGGAGCCTGGGCGTCTCAAATGCCTAAAATGTTTGCTATGTTCACTACCTGTGCAATGGCTTCTTTAGCATTACCAGGTATGAGTGGGTTTGTATCAGAACTTATGGTGTTTTTCGGAATGGTGACAAGTGCTGCATATTCACCTTATTTCCGAGCTATAATCACCCTAATAGAAGCTGTGGGCATTATTTTAACTCCTATTTATTTATTGTCTATGGTACGTCAAATGTTTTATGGATCACGTATCTCTTCAGTTTCTGTGTTCAACAACATAGATGCTGGCCCACGAGAGGTATTTGTATTAGGATCTTTATTGTTGCCAATGATAGGAATAGGTATTTATCCAAATTTTGCACTTCCCCTTTGGAGTGCAAAAACACAAGCTGTTGCATCTTTGGTACAACCTACGTCTATTTTGTATTCACAAACACTGTATAATATACAATAGCTCAACGCAAACCAAAATTTGAAACAACATATATTCAACCTTTAACAAATTATTGTATATAAAATAATAATTTTCAATTACACTAAAGGTTGAATATATGTTAAAGAACAATACATAGTATTCACAGATTACCCAACATCTATTCGTATTATTGTTCTTGAATAGTGTCTAAATTTAGTATGAATTTTAAGAATTAAGACACAAATGAATTTAAAATACCCACTAAAAATACTAAACCAATCCACAAAGAAGCACCTGAAAATACTGTGTTTTTATTACTGGACCATCCATCTGGTGAAGCAAGTACAACAGGTACTCCAATAACTAACAAAAATGAAGTTACAATCAAGGCAAATACAGCTAGCTGGAACGTAATCGTCATAACTACAATCCTCCAAATTGATTTAATAACAGATGTTTGAGTCCGACATTATTTTATGCGCAAAGTGTTTTAAAATCACCTGCAACTTAGTTTATGCAATCTTTTCTATGACCAAATGTAATCGTACTAATATATATATGCACAACCATTGTATTATAAAGATGCTAAATGCACGGACATAGTAATGTCTATATTCATCATTGCTGATACCAAGCAGTGTTTAATAAACACAGACATTACAACTTCAATACTCTTTACACCTCTTCAAACACAAAAGCAAAATGTTGTAATTTTGCTTTTGTATTTCCATAATTGAATACTAAGAAAAATACTGACGAGTAATATCTTAGTATTCAATTATGGAAATACAAGTTGAATTCAAAGGAAAACTAACAATTCTATTGTACTTAGATACTAATAAATGAAATTCATTAGTCATTGCCTAATTGATTACTATTCATAATATTAGCTACTAATAGAGAAGTTCAACTTGGTTCTTTTTTATGTGTTTATGTGTTTGTGTATTTATGTGTTTGTATATTTATGTGTTTGTATATTTATGTGTTTGTATATTTATTTATTTATTTATTTATTTATTGTCTGTTCCAAAACAAATATTATATCTGTATTGACTGTATTGATAATTATACAATCTCATCTTGCTCAATGTACAAAAATAGAGAAACCATAGTTATAGCTGGAAATACCAAACCGACCAAAGGAACCAAAATTGAAGGTAGATAAGAAGCACTCATGAATCGATTTCCTGGTGTTAACACTATATTATCTCAAATATTAATAATATAGAGCGCATTCTAATGTCTGTTGGGTAGTAAAATATGTCTTGTGTACGGAAAGTAATATTCAAATGCACATATTACTACAACATTATGTATTTCCCAAACAATCTTATTATATAGCACAAATACAGTTGCATTTTTTATATTCAAAATGAATATTATGTTTTATTCATTTTGAATATAACTCAACATAGAATTTTCAATTCATAGTGAAAATATAATTTATTTAATTTATTTATTAAATAACGAACGATACCAACAAACCAATTTGATTTGATTCTATTCTATTTGATTCTATTCTATTCTATTCTATTCTATTCTATTCTATTCTATTCTATTCTATTCTTAGTATCTTACACCATCAAATAAAATAATTTATGAAAATCAAATTATATCTATATTTTGATTTTTCTTGCTTTGTATCTTCCCACACTTGTTTTTTTTGGTTATTGTGGTTTGTAAGTACAAGGAGCAGATTGATACAGTTCAAACAATTCTCCTAGTACTCCTTTTAAAATAGCTCTAGGAACAATTAAATCTAGTAATCCATGTTCAAGTAGTGATTCTGCTACTTGAAAGCCATCAGGTATTTCTTGTCGTAAAGTTTGTTCAATAACTCTTTTACCAGCGAATGCAATATAAGCTTTAGGTTCAGCAATAATAATGTCTCCAAGCATACCAAAACTGGCTGTTACTCCACCTGTAGTAGGATACGTTAAAATTGAAATATACATCAGTTTATGCTGAACTTGGTGAATTTGTAACACAGAAGCAATTTTAGCCATTTGCATCAAGCTCAACGTTCCTTCTTGCATTCTTGCACCTCCAGAAGCACACACAATTACCAAAGGTAATCTATTTCGAGTAGCATGTTCTATTAAACGCGTAAGTTTTTCACCAACTACAGATCCCATACTTCCACCCATAAATTGGAAATCCATGACTCCTAGTGCTATTGGGGTACCATTCAGTTCTCCTGTACCTGTTTGTACTGCATCTGTTAAACCTGTTCGTATTTGATTTTCTTCTATACGATCTTTATATGCTTGTTCATCTATGAATCCAAGTACATCACAAGGTAACATGTTTTCATCCATTGGTTCCCAAGTACCATTATCAATCAATAATTCAATTCTTTCGGTACTGCTCATTTCGAGATGATAACCACACTCTTCACAAATTCGTTGATTTTGTTTTAAAAACCTTACATAAAGCATACTTTCGCAGTTATCACATTGAGTCCATAATCCTTCACTAGGGTCTGATTCAGGATACTTTGGTTTTGGAGTAGTTAATAACTTAAGTCTACGTTTTTCTTCAAACCAATCTACTAAAGACATAGCAAAAATCTCCTTGTTAATAATAAAAACAAATATATAAAGTTACCAAATTCTAAATTGTGGTTAATATATTTGTGAATTTAATTAGCCAAAAATAAACACATAAAATATTGTTTCCAATATGGTTGGTTTTATTGTCTTGGTGACTTGTATTTTATTTGCAATATGCAATACAATATAACATTTATATCAAATTTCTATTTCTAAAATTGTTGATTCTACTCAATATTTTAGTACATGTTATATTAATGTTGGCTAATTTCTTATATTCTATATTAATATAATCATTATAGTTTCTTATAAGAAATCTAAGTGTTTATTTATGCCAAAGTAAAGTGTTGTAATAATCAATTATCTTAACTCGTGGCTGTGATTTATAAATGGTAAGATTTTTAAATACGATATTATAATATCTCTTATATTATCTTTTTTTATAACATAATGTTATTTAATGTTTATTTTTTAAGATTTGTTTTTACTATCTGGAGTTAATTATAAATTATCATTTGGTGTTATAAATATTTCGCAATATGAAATATTATGATAAAAATCATTTTTGGTGTTATTACAAAACATTTCAATATTAGTACTATAATGAATGTATTGTGTATTTCATTCCATTTATTAAGATTACACTGTATAACTACATATTAGTAAATAGACATTTAAAATAAAATCATACTAAATAGAAATTTCAATATTAAATTACAAGAATATGTTTTTTCTTGTTGTATAAGATTTGAATTTAGAAAGATATCAAATTAGTTAGTGTCTTTATTACTTAAATAGGAAACAAAATACAATAAAATGACAATAGAATTTGTATTATATTATAGATTAACCATTATTAATAAGCTCAACATTGAATAAAATCAATAATATACAGTTAATATAAAATATGTTACACTTATTAAATACGTTTTCATTTGACCATTGATCCACTGATGTTCATTTATTTAAAAATTGATAGACACTATAATTTTAGTATTATTGAGTGTAATTAATACAATAATAATTTTGTGTATGACTAAATTAGTGATGTAAATCCATAATCATAGGTAATACCAAAAGAAGCTTGTACAAAAAATATGTTTACAAAACACAAGAAGGAGTATTTATGTCTCGATACCGAGGGCCTCGTGTAAAAATTGTACGCCGTTTGGGACCTTTGCCAGGACTTACCACTAAAAGGCGTAAGCTTACAGAACAAAATAAGCTACAAGACAAAAAACAAAAAAAATCGCAATATCGAATTCGTTTAGAAGAGAAACAAAAGTTGCGCTTTCATTATGGTCTTACTGAGCGTCAGTTACTAAGATATATTCGTATTGCCAGAAAAGCAAAAGGATCTACAGGACAAACCCTTTTACAACTGTTAGAAATGCGTTTGGATAATACCATATTTCGACTAGGTATGGCTGCTACAATTCGAGCAGCTAGACAATTAGTTAATCACGGCCATATAGTACTGAACGAACGTGTTGTAGATATTCCAAGTTATCGTTGTAAACCTAACGATAAAATTACCATAAGAGATCGAGACAGATCTCGTATTTTAATAGAAAAGAATCGAACTGCACGTTCTCGTTTAAGAATCCCAGGTCATTTGGCAATGAAACAAAATACAGCTTTGATTACTCAAGTAGTGGATCCAAAGTCCATTGGTCTTAAAGTAAATGAGTTATTTATTGTAGAATACTATTCACGTCAAGCATAAAATGAGTACATAGTTTGACTCAAATGATTGTATAAAATTATTATCTCATTAATAGTCTTTAATAGGACGGATAGAATATGTTATTTATAGTATGTTTGGATAATTATGTATGAATTATATATAATAAGAATGAGGTAAACGTGATTAATTAGGTTAAAGCTAATAGGAAATAAACGGTCTTGTGGTTGAGTAAAGCACTGATGTTAAAAATAGATTATTTATACGTGTAATAAATAATTCATTTTTTTGTTAATCAAATATGTTAATTGTGGTATTTATACGGAAAGAGAGGGATTCGAACCCTCGGTAAGTAATAACCTACATAGCATTTCCAGTGCTACGCCTTCGACCACTCGGCCATCTTTCCTATTAATTAGATGAATAATACTTTAATCTCTAAATAGTGTTAATGGCAAGCATAAATTCATAAACAATAGAATCTAATACTATATTATTAAATAAAATTATGTCATAATTTTATTTAATAAACATAAGTTTAGTCAACTAAAAACAGTAAATGTGGTTCATCAAAACAAAACCAAACATACATTGATTATACGTTAGAGCTATAATATCTAAATAGCTAATATGAGTAATTAAATGAAACTTTCAGCTTTAATCTTTAAATTGAGACCTTCGGATTTTCCTGGAGTTAGTTCATGTCATGAGCAAAGAAGGTTATTTCGGTTTATATTAGTTGTAATTACTTTGCTTTTGAAAATTTAAGTCTATATGAATGAAAGGATAGTTTCCAGGAATAAGAGAAACACAAATAGAGTGCTATTTACAATGCCTAGGTCGCAAAGAAACGATAATTTTATTGACAAAACGTTCACTATTGTGGCAGATATTTTATTACGTGTAATACCAACTACTCAAAGAGAGAAAGAAGCCTTTACTTACTATAGAGATGGTGTGATTTGATCCTTAGTACTGAAATATGCAGTTAATGGCACGGTGACAATCACAACAAAGTCTCTGTGAATTTCACGCTAAGTAGAGGTGAGCGTTATCAGCAATTCCTTTTGCCGTGTACCCTCGGCTAAAAAAACCTCTGTGTTTCAGTTTTTACAATACTGAACTGAACATATAGCAAGAGATAAAACATGTTTATTGTAATATATTTAAAATCAATTAAAATATGATTGATTGTTAATTGAATTAGATTAATCAATTTATATATTTTATCGGTGTTATAATAAAGAAATAAATACAGTGTAGAAAGCACTACTTACAGGAACTGACAAAAGCAATTCTTCGTTAGAGCTCATAAAAATATTTTCATTGAAAATACAATAAAATGATTAGAAAGGTAAGTATCCATCTTGCTTATCGCGCGGGTATTCATACAATCATCGGAGAATGTCAGAGATGCTTATTCTTCACACAATACAAAGCGTTGGGAACAAACTAATTGCAAAAGACCAAGAACACAAAGAAACAGAATGAATAAATGTAATTCATATGTTTTTTATGTTATTTTGCTCAAAGGATGGCTAGAGACGTATTTAAACAACCGCTAGCCCCTGCTCATGTTTATGTCATAATTATACATAGAAAACATAAAAATATTCTATAAGGAATGATCGATACAAAAAATTCTATGATTTCGATCAGTAAAAATAAATAAAAACATACAATAAGTTAATTTCAAACATACAATAAGTTAATTATAGTAGAATAAACACATGAACTTAGTAGGAGTAGCCGTATGAGATTTAAGTCTCATGTACGGTTTTGAAGCGGAGCTTATTTGTTTTAAGCGACCGTAACGAATGTCCGCTCAATCAGAAGGAGAGTATGCAGAAGCTTTGCAAAATTATTATGAAGCTATGCGACTAGAAATTGATCCTTATGATCGTAGTTACATATTATATAACATTGGCTTAATCCATACAAGTAATGGAGAACATGCTAAAGCTATCGAATATTATTTACAGGCACTTGAACGTAATCCATCCTTGCCTCAGGCTTTCAATAATATGGCTGTTATCTGCCATTACGTGCGACCACTTATTTTGTTAACTCTATTGGTTCAACCTTTTTTGTTTTGGTCCAACAAAGCCTAACCACATTAGTATTGTATAAAAACAATATATAAAAGCTGTGGATAAGATTTTCAGTACTACTTTTATGTATAACTGATTGACAATGATGGCCTTATGACTCCATGGATAATACTAATCAATTTTATGCAAAATAGAAGCACCGTAAAGATTGTGTATAGACACGTAAATAAAAAATTTTATTCTGTTTATCTATTGAATTATTCTCTCTTGTAATGGAAGAGGATGGACTTTTCAAACAGCGGTGTAGTGCCAAATCCTAAAGAGACAGAATTTATATCGTTTCTAAACATTTTTTTAGTTATAACAGTAATAATTTACACAAAGAGTGGTTATTGGTTAGTTTCTTACAACTCAACTATTATTTGCTATGTTTTATAATAAAACAGTGTTGTTGAAAACTAACTGATAGGAACAAGTAAAGTAAGGTTTTAAATCAACCAATTCTGAAATTTGTATATTAAATGCTCCCAAATATTGTAAATAGACAATAAATAAGAGATTTATTAAAAGAGCCGTATGAGAAAGAAAATTCTCAAGTACGGTTTGAAAGGGGGAAAGTAATATCTTTTCTATCCTAACCGAGGAGAGCAGGCTGTTGAAAAGGAAGATTTGGAGACATCTGAAGCATGGTTTGATCAAGCTGCTGATTATTGGAAACAGGCTATTGCACTAGCTCCTAATAACTATATTGAAGCACAAAACTGGTTAAAAAACACAAGACGTCTTTAAAAATTTATAAACACAAGTGATGATTTTTATCTATAAAATATATAACGTTTATATAGGATACTAAACAATTATTGCATTTTTGTTTCTATTTATTAAAAAAATGCAATGATGAATAATTTTATTAATAATAACAAACAGATAATTTCAATTTTTTATACTATAAAAAATACAAATCAATACCAAACAAGATGAAAATATAAACCAAAATACTTTTGTTTTAACTTCAATCATTTCTTGTGTTGTTGTACTCACAAATTGAAATGGCGTAAGAAATGATTGAAGTTCGCATAATAATTTTAGTATGTATTAATATTGTTATAATTAAAATAAATTACATTCACTGGAATGTAATTTATTTTAATTATATATTTGATGTTTAATTATGATGTGATATTTTCATCATATATATTTTTTGATAATATAAATTAGAATATTAGAAGTCCAAATTATAACAAATATAAGCAAAACATTATTTAAAATATCTTTTATTGTATTATTTATTATAACAATGACATGATTGGTGTCAAACAAACCAAAAGATTGTATGCATATTTTTTACGAGAAGATTTATATATAACTCTTGTTCAACATACTAAAAATCAAATACATGCAACATCTCAAACAAATAATTTTATTGTGCCCATAAGCTTTTTCAGAATAAAAAAAGCAATTACTAGAATGCGTAAACAACATAATATAACAATATTAAAACAAGGAAATTTATCTGATGAATACCAAGCCATTTTACAGATAATAAATGTTGCCTTAGTCTATATCAATAAACCTGTTTTTTCTTTATATGTTCCATCATTTAGAAACCAAACTTATCCAAAACAGTTCATTAATAATACGATAACAGGTTTAAATCAACATCACACGAATATATATAATGGAATGTTTTCAAAAAGAGATGTTTCAATACACTCAGCTTTTTTGTTTTTAGAAAATCGATATCATTCTTGCAATTATTTGCTAGAAGATAAAATTCATTATCTTATCCATCCTGAAATTATTATTCGTATTATTCGTAAATACGTATTCGATGTATGTTTGATACATTGTTATCGTATAGTGTTTTATTTCATTATGATGCACTTGAATAGATCCAAACAAACATTTAATTACAGTATGGATCAAGCAATTTTGTCTATGCGTAATATATACGCAATTGAAATTGATAGTTTCTTCGCTGATGAATCTTTGAAAATTTTAAATCAAACCACATATTCTCCTATTTGGGCACCTTATGACCGAAGTATATTTCACAAATGTACTTTGTATGAATTTCATGTCACATTTAAGTCAGTATTAAATAGAAAAATTCTTAAACATATTATTTATTACTCAAAGTTATCTAAGAATAAATATGGTTTAAGTCCTATTGGGTTTTATAGATTTGGAGCATGTCATTATTTGCGTTGTAATTCGATTTGGAAGTTCGCTATGCAAGCAAATTCAAATTTCATGTATTTATTTGGGTTTCGTTACATGCGATTTATTACACGAAGGATGGGCGCATTCTATTTTCATTATGTTTCAAGTGTAGTGTATGATATTAGATCAATCACAAAACATAAAATTGTTTTATTAGGAGTGTTAGTTAAAAGTGACAATGCTGTTGTTAAAATTCAAACCCAAATATTTCAAAACATTTTGCCCATAACATATTTGCGAATTCAATATATACGTATTTTAAGTCCCAATCATTTAGTTATTAAAGCTTTATATAAATATCAATTGTGTACAAGTGCGGGATATCCCCTGCATCGATATAGTTGGACCACATTTGGTAATATACAAATTGTACAAAGGTTTAAAGTATTACAACATAGTATAATATTCTATTATAGTGGTTGTATAAACCGTAAAGCTTTGTCATATGTCAAGCAAATATTGCGTTATTCATGTGCTAAAACACTAGCATTTAAACATAAAACTACTACTCGTAATATTTTATCAACTAAAATAGATCAAAATGTTAACATATTAAATGTGTTTAATACAAAAAAACAATTTTGGCTATCTTTTGAACTCAACAATATTACATTGAACTTGAGAGTTTGGCATTTGGAATTATTTAATCAATATAGATTAATGCAAGATGATTGACTTATAATAGATTGAATTATGATGATTATTGTATTCTAATGAATATTCATGGATCATCTTATGTTATCTTCTATTTGATTTTCTTTTATTTGGTTTTAGTCTATTGAGACTAGTTAAAAATCTGCAGTCATAAAGTATACTTTATGATACATATCTGTATGTATATATGTATTATGTATTGTTCAATTTTTTTTAAACGGAGAGAGAGGGATTCGAACCCTCGGTACGCAAAACGTACAACGGATTAGCAATCTGCCGCTTTCGTCCACTCAGCCATCTCTCCTAAATATTAATCTATAGTTAGCTTATCATAACACGATATCTAAAGTCTATATAATACATACTAACAAAATTGAATTTACCTAAAATTTATCGATTTGAGTAGATATAACATATCTTAAATCATGTGAAATGTACATATAAAACAGTGAAATATGCCTAGCCTAAATTAGCTAGGCATATTTCACTGTTTTATATGTGCATTTCACTACCTATCTATATAGTTCTCTACCTAATCGCAATGCTAAAATGCCTGTAACAAGTGCGCTAATAAGTGCCACTACAATTTGGCTATCAGAAATTATTGTCATGTTGTTATTCGATTATTATTTATATCGCTTTCAGCATAAACAACCGAAGTTGCGATGTGGTATGATTACATCATTATTTCCAACCAATTTATTTGTATTTATTTTCTTCACACAATTGAATACCAAGATACATAGTTTATATTGATTGTGGTATAAGAACAAATTGAATTCACTAACTATGATTTTACGTATATTTTTTAATTATGTAATTGAAACATAAATCAATTACATAAATATATTTCTAATAATACACTGCAAAATTCCTGTTATGTGAAGATCTATCAAATATTCAATCCATTATGTAATTAGCATAAATTTCAAACATGTTATACTTCTTTCTTTCTTTCTTTCTTTCTTTCTTTCTTTTTTTATGTGTTAAGACTCAACAGTTCGTTAGAGTAAACAATGTTGTTAATAAATTATTTGATAGCAAATATCAGTTGTAACTTTGAGCGCAACTAAAATCAATACATTATGAGATTCGTTTTGTGATTTTATTTCATAAAAAATCTTCACGCATTTTTAATAGAATGATAAGAAATTAATGTTTTCGAAAGAATTTTCATCGATTTTAGATAATTTGATTTGCAATATACAAATACAATACTCACTAATTATACCAATTATTTATTACAAACTAGAGTTATACAAGGTAAAGAATCAAAATACTCGTTCGTTGTATGTGACTTAAACTTGTAGCATATAATGATAATGAGTAATTTATATATTTTTATTCATGTACTAAATTGTGAGAAAAATTTTTAATTAAATATACTATTAATAGCACTATTTTATTTTAATAACACTATTTAATTTCATAATTTTTCCTAAGTTATCTTTATAAAAGCTCCTGTTAGTTTTGTTGAAAAATATATGTACAAACATTATAGTTGTTTGAGTTTTATATTAATTTATCCAGAAATTATTAATGAAGAATAAAATACATCAATGATTTATAAAACATATATCAATAATTGGTGTACAAAACTGAGTGATATGAAATCAGTTTTATACACCAATCAATTGAATGAATTCATTTTACCAGTCGTGCTGTTACATCAACATAGTAAATTTTTTAATAGAATTTACAAACTGGTTTGAATTGTTTACAATCAAAATCATATTGCAGCTTGGCTAAAGCTATCTTTGTATAGCTTAATTATAACTAGCAGGAAAAGAACATATACTATTTGTTTTCTAGTTATTATTGTTGTAATAAGAATGCTTCTGTATGTTCTTGTATAGCCTGCTTCAATATAGTTTGAGCTTCATCTGTAAATGTTTTGGTAGATCGAATAATTTCGCCAAACTGAGGTTTATTTGTAATGATATATTCTCTTAATTGTGTTAAAAAGCTTCTTACTTGTGAAACCTCAATTACATCTAAATATCCGTTAACTCCTGTAAAAATAGTAGCTACTTGTTGTTCTACAGACAGTGGAGCAGATTGTGCTTGTTTTAAGAGTTCGCGCAAACGTTGACCTCTAGCTAGTTGATTTTGAGTAGCTTTGTCAAGATCAGAAGCAAATTGTGAAAAAGCTTCTAGCTCTGCAAATTGAGCTAATTCTAGTTTTAACTTACCAGCTACTTGTTTCATAGCTTTAATTTGAGCTGCAGATCCAACACGTGATACAGAAATACCCACGTTAATAGCAGGACGAATTCCTGAGTTAAATAAGTCAGCTGACAAAAAGATTTGACCATCTGTAATAGAAATTACATTAGTCGGAATATAAGCAGAAACATCTCCTGCTTGAGTTTCTACAATAGGAAGAGCAGTCATACTTCCTTCACCCAACTGTGATCCTAACTTAGCTGCTCTTTCTAAAAGACGAGAATGTAAATAGAATACATCTCCAGGATATGCTTCTCTTCCAGGTGGACGTCTTAACAACAAAGACATTTGACGATATGCTTGAGCTTGTTTAGAAAGATCATCATATACTACCAATGTATGTTGGCCTTTATACATAAAGTATTCAGCAAGAGCTGCACCTGTATAAGGTGCAAGATATTGTAAAGTAGCTGGTGCATTAGCTGTTTCCGCTACCACAATAGTATAATCCATAGCACCTCGTTCTTCAAATGTGTTTACTACTTGAGCTACAGAAGATGCTTTTTGACCAATAGCTACATACACACAGATTACATTTTGTCCTTTTTGATTCAAAATTGTATCTGTAGCTACTGCAGTTTTTCCAGTTTGTCGGTCACCAATAATAAGTTCACGTTGTCCACGACCTATAGGTATCATTGCATCTATCGCAATCAAACCTGTTTGCATCGGTTCATAAACAGAACGTCTTGAAATAATTCCAGGAGCAGGAGATTCGATAAGACGAAATTCAGAACTTGCGATATCACCTTTCCCATCTATAGGACGTGCAAGAGCATTTACTACACGTCCTAGGTAACCATCGCTTACCGGGATCTGAGCGATTTTGCCAGTCGCTTTAACAGAACTACCTTCTTGAATAGTTAAGCCATCTCCCATTAATACAGCACCTACATTATCCGATTCAAGATTTAAAGCAATTCCAATTGTGCCATCTTCAAATTCCAAAAGCTCACCTGCCATTACTTTGTCAAGACCGTAAATACGAGCGATACCATCTCCTACCTGTAGAACGGTGCCAATGTTGACTACCTTAACTTCTTGAGTATATTGCTCGATCTGTTTACGTATAATGCTGCTAATTTCATCAGGTCGAATGTTTACCATGAGTGGGCATGATGAATAATCTGTGAAAGATAGCGCATAAATTTGCTAATCGATAACACTCTCCATAGATTGAAGCAAACCAATGTGATAATCTATCATTTGGGCATGTAAATCTCGGTTTAATCGAGTTTTTAGTGTTTCTAATGCTAGTTCAAGTGCCAATCGAGAAACCTGTTGACGTACTTGTTCTATAGCTCTTTGTTCTTCGAAACGAAGAGTAGCATTTTTGGAATCTTCTAGGCGTTTTGAGTCTTCGTCAGCAGCCTTAATCAACTCTTGTTTTTCTATTTCCATTTGAGCCAAACCATTGACGCGAATTTCTTCAGCTTTCGCCTTAGCTTGTTCTAAACGCGTATAGGCTTTATTTAATTTTTCTGTAGCCTCTTGATAACGCTCTTCTGCATCGCGAATGGTGTTAACAATAGTCTCTTTGCGATTGTTTAATAAAGTGGTTAATACTCCCTTTCCAAAATATACGAGTACACCAATTACAACAGCTAGATTAATTAAATTGGTTTCAAACAGATTGGTATTGAAGCCAAACCCTGTTGCTAAGTGCGAATTCTGTAAATAAATTAATAAATCCATCGTGCTTTTTATCCTCTCTCCCATATGTTATACCTCCCACATACAAATTGGGAATATCCTGTGCCCATAATTTTTAATCATCAATTTATAATTGAATGATAAGTTGTGTTGGCAAGGATTACAATCAAGGCTTTGTATATACTCAAAGTATTCCTTAATAAAACAGAATCCTCAATTGTAGTCCCCATCCCTAAAAGACAATGTTTAGTGGGATGGGTAGGGACGTTATAAAAGCATCGGTATATTTTGTTCGCAAGTAGTTTTGATTTAGTGATCAAAACAAACATTATCACATTTTGAAAGATTCAGATGACTTAAACATAACCTTTTATTGTTTTAGCCGAATCTATTCAATACCGATTACTTTACTTTAGTGCCGTATTGTAATACTTGTCAATATGAAATCGATGTTTCCAATAAACTTATACAAACGGATTTGCAAATAACAATGCCAATGCTACTACTAGCCCGTAAATAGTTAGCGCTTCCATGAACGCCAAGCTTAATAGTAGAGTACCTCGAATCTTGCCTTCAGCTTCTGGTTGTCTTGCAATACCTTCAACAGCTTGTCCAGCAGCAGTTCCTTGACCAACGCCAGGACCAATAGATGCCAAGCCTACAGCTAAACCAGCAGCGATTACGGAAGCAGCAGAGATCACAGAATCCATAAAACTCTCCTAAAATTACAATTAAGGGGTGAGTTATTCAATTTTCTTTCAATATTTTTTGCAAGCTAGTATTGTTGTTATAAATACCAATTGACTACAAGAATAAAGAACGATTTTAATGATATAAACTATTTACAAACAAGCAAATAGTAAGCACTCCCCTCTGCTATCAGAACAAACAAAAATTTTTTAGATAGCAGTTACTAACTCAAGATGTCTCTTAGGTGTGATAGCAGCACCAAGAAAAAATACTGAAATGAAACAGTCAATTGAAACTATTTATGTACAAAATATACACAAATATAGTCAATACTTCAGTATAATGACTTGACTATCGCTGTTGAGGTTTTTAATATGTTTTAACACGTTTCAAACCAATCAATTCAAGTTTCATTATGTCTTTGTTATGTTTCAACTCATTAATTCTAACTCAATATTTTATATAATTCAATTGTTTTTACTATGTGTCTATATTCTATGTAAAGAAAAAATATGTTAATTACAATCAAAATTGGAACATTTGATACATAAATGATATCAAATATTTATATACATTTTAGTTTATTTATGTAAATCATTTTGTATTGTTGATAACAAATTTGTGACAAAATAAATAATAAATTCCATTTCATTTCAATATTTAACAAGCAAACAAGGAGTAAAATGATAAGCAGAAAGAATATAGATGTATAAAACATATTATTAACTGTTAAAAAACAAGTATGAACATAGAAGTGTCGAGACTTACTTATTTACTTACTTACTTACTTACTTACTTATGAAAGGCTTATCAGTTCAGTATTGCCTGTATCTTCATTTTTGCAAAATTGGCGCACAGAATCACAGCTAATAAAGCAAGAGGTATTAGAAAAGTTAGATACACTAAAAGCACAACATGCAATATTAAAAAAGAACTAAGATTTATTTATAAAGAACTAAACAATAAAAGGTAAGTATTACCAGACGTAATGAAATAGACTACTAAAAATAACATAAGCTGACGAAACCATTCGTGTAAAAATAAAGTTACGCAAACAAAAACGTAAATTAACTAACAGGAAGCTATCAAAAAATAGAATAAGATGAAAAGATGTCCAGGAATGTTGAAAAGCAACATGAATAGTGCATAAAAAATTTATGTATATACTTACTTACTTACTTACATACTTACTTACTTACTTACTTACTTACATACTTACTTACCAATATAACTATGATTATACTGTATTTAATAGTATCAAATTTATTAAACATTAAAGTAAGCCATATAAAACACTATTTAAAACAATAACAGAGAAAGAAATATCTGCATTGTAAGTAATCTAGACTTTGAAAATGAAAGGTATATCATAATGTAATCAATCGTAAACTTAAACCGGGTAAAAAATGCGACATGTGGGTTATAAATTGCATACAAGGGGACAAAGCAAGCCTAGGTTATAGGCAGGTGTAACCAGAGGAGACGAACGGGTTATTATACTGTATTTACCGGATAAATAGAATAGACATACATACATACATACATACATACTTACTTACTTACTTATAAGTAAGTATGTATGTATGTATGTATGTATGTAAGTATATACATAAAAACAAATTTATACAAAAAATCAAACAAATGTTAAATAAGTATTACATTTGAACATTTGTTAATACAAATGTTCAAATAAAATATTAGACATAATTAATAATATCTTTATATCAACATTAATCTATGCAATTTCTAGTATTATAAAAGGGCGGAGGCATGATTTGAACGTGCGACTTCAAGGTTATGAGCCTTGCGAGCTACCAGGCTGCTCTACTCCGCCTCATTAATTTTATCACATAATAAGAATAAAGTCATCATAAAAATATATAAATGAGACATTTTTTCATAAATTTATTAATATTTTTTATTCTTTTGTTCTTTTTTCTTGATAATTAGAAAAAGTTGTATTTGCCATATATAGCTATAATCAATATATACATATTGATTATAGCTATATATTAGTAAACAATATTATAAACAAAGTCTATAATATTGTTGTGTGTATTTTTATACTAAAAAGAACCAGATACTCAATACATATATGTTTATACTATAAGAAAGAGAATCATTTAGAAATTATATATAAAACAATATTTATACAACGACACATTAACATTACTAATTGAATGTTATATAACCAATTTGAATCAAAACATAATAAGTCTCTATTAATTTTAATAAGGTTGTTATAACATTAACTTAAATTAACTTCAATTGTGGAAACAAGTTTTGAAATAAAAATTTGAAATTTTCAATCTATTTAATGAAGTCGTTATTTAAAATATATTTGAATTATAAGAAATGTTTGAATGTATTTATAAATGTATGTAATTATGTTAAATACATTTAAATAACACATTGAATTACTGAAGTTATATAAATCTGCTCAGTTGTAAAATATTGATTAAATCCGAAAAAACACACATAAATGCAAATGAAAATCATGATTATAGAACCAATGTGGAGTGAATTGTGTCTGATTACTTTATTTATTACTACTTTATTGTATTGGGCAAAAATAGTGTTTTCTGAAGTAACATATTTGTCATTTTTAGCTAGATTAGGTATTGTGTGTGCAAATGGATTATTAGCAATACTGCTAATTGAAAGATGGTTGTCATCAGGTCATCTGCCTTTTAGTAACTTATATGAGTCATTTGTGTTGCTTACTTGGAATTTGACATTTTTGCATGTAGTGCTAGAAAAAAGAATTCAAAATGAATGGCTGGGCGCAATTATTGCTCCTAGTGCCTTGTTAATGCAAGCATTTGCAACGATTGCTCTTCCAGTAGAGATGAAACAATCAATTTTTCTTGTACCTGCTTTACAATCTAACTGGTTAGCAATGCATGTAAGTATGATGATTTTAAGTTATGGTGCTTTATTGTTCGGTTCTTTATTAGCTATAACTCTACTTATTGTAGCTTATAAATATATTGAAATAGATAACCAAAATGTTCGTACTGATTCTGTGCTTTCAAACAGCTATAATATTCAAATGCAAGAAAATTGGTTTTTAGATGTTCGTAGAATGTGTTTAATAGATCAATTAGATTATTGGAGTTATAGAGCCATAGGAATAGGATTTATTTTGTTAACTATTGGCATTATATCTGGGGCTGTATGGGCAAATGAAGCTTGGGGCTCATATTGGAATTGGGATCCCAAAGAAACATGGGCATTAATTACATGGCTGATTTTTGCAATTTACTTGCACACTCGAATGGTAAAAGGTTGGAATGGTCAAAAATCAGCTGTGGTAGCTACAGTTGGATTATGTTTAGTGTGGACATGCTATCTTGGGGTAAATCTATTAGCAAAAGGACTTCATACTTATGGATGGTTTCAATAAATTTATTAACTAAACCAAATCACTGTTAATAGAATAGTTCAATATTGTATTTTTATCTATAATATGATTACTATAATATTATTAGTAGTAAAATGAACTTTAAATAACAATAAGAAACAATCATAAACAATAATCACAATAATCTAATGTATTATTTATACATGTATTTATTTTACAAATTGTTCATATTGTTATTACAAAGTAAACATCCAGCCAGTATGTATAACATAAAAAACTAAATCAAAATCAACATCAACAGCATAAATAGAACCAATGAATAAAAGATAAATATATTTATGTTTTATTTATAAAAAACATATGAACAGATGAAAAGATGAACACATGAACACATAAAAAAATCAAACATTAGATGAGATGTACTTAAAGACATTAATGATTATACATGCTTAAAGACATTGAATAAATGTTCATTGAATAAATGTTCATTCATATGAGATACTTACTTAATCGAATAAATATATAGGGAAATTGTTTATAAGCACAATGTTTTATTTAAGTACGATATTTATTCACAATAATACTATTATTTTTAGCCAAATTGCAAAAAAGTATGCTATCATAGATTTTGGCTATAAGCCACATGTATGATAGTATTAACATGAAGAATAAATAAGTGTTCTATTATATAGACAAAATTATTGTGACTCACAAACACAATTATTTATTGGGCAATATTTTATTAGTGCTTCATTTATATTATAAAATATCATTGTTTTATACTGTTTTATTTATGATAAAAATAGGCTAGATTATAATAACAAAACATAAATTAGCCATAAGGTTATTCAAGTTATGAAATAATAGGAGGTTTCAGGTGAAAATAGCTGTGTATGGTAAAGGGGGAATTGGAAAATCTACCACCAGTTGCAATATTTCTATTGCTTTGGCAAGACGTGGTAAGCGAGTCTTACAGATTGGTTGTGATCCTAAGCATGATAGCACATTTACATTGACAGGTTTTCTGATACCGACCATTATTGATACTCTACAATCCAAAGATTATCATTACGAAGATGTATGGCCAGAAGACGTTATTTATAAAGGTTATGGAGGGGTTGATTGTGTAGAAGCAGGAGGTCCTCCTGCAGGAGCTGGATGTGGAGGATATGTAGTAGGAGAAACCGTAAAATTACTCAAAGAACTCAACGCGTTTTATGAATATGATGTAATTTTATTCGATGTTCTAGGAGATGTAGTATGTGGAGGTTTTGCTGCGCCACTTAACTATGCAGATTACTGTATTATTATTACGGACAATGGATTTGATGCATTATTTGCAGCCAATCGTATTGCAGCTTCTGTAAGAGAAAAAGCACGTACTCACCCTTTAAGATTAGCAGGTTTAGTCGGCAACCGTACGTCTAAACGAGATCTTATTGATAAATATGTAGAAGCATGCCCTATGCCTGTGTTAGAAGTTTTGCCATTAATTGAAGACATTCGAGTATCTCGAGTCAAAGGAAAAACTTTATTTGAAATGGCAGAATCAGAACCATCTTTGAATTATGTATGTGAGTTTTACTTAAATATTGCGGATCAGATTTTATCTCAACCTGAAGGAGTAGTTCCTAAAGAAGTACCAGATCGAGAATTATTTAGTTTATTATCTGATTTTTATTTAAATCCTTCATCTTCTCGTTCTGATATGCAATTAGAAGATAATTCTCTAGATTTTGTTATGGTTTAATTTAACAAATTGAATATAATCAAAAAAATATTCCATATAATATTCATATAATTCATTTTTATGTTATACACATATAATGCTGACAATGCTACATAAGTGTATAACAAGTATATGCATAGTGAACAACGAAAAGCAAAGTCTTTCTTTCGATTAACATCAAACTGTTATCAAAAAACCTGTACATACATAGTCTTGGTCTTATTATCTAACAATAGAATAAGGTGGTGTTTATGTCATCAAAACAAGTACCTGACACGCTTACATTTGAATGTGAAACAGGAAATTATCATACTTTCTGCCCTATTAGTTGTGTGGCTTGGCTTTATCAAAAAATTGAAGACAGTTTTTTTCTGGTAGTGGGTACTAAAACCTGTGGTTATTTTCTTCAAAACGCGCTAGGAGTAATGATTTTTGCAGAGCCTCGATACGCTATGGCTGAGTTAGAAGAAGGAGACATATCAGCTCAATTAAATGATTATGAAGAGCTTAAAAGGTTATGTGTACAAATAAAGAAAGACAGAAATCCTTCTGTAATTGTTTGGATTGGAACTTGTACTACTGAGATCATTAAAATGGATCTGGAAGGAATGGCTCCAAGGCTAGAAGCAGAAATTGACATCCCCATTGTAGTTGCAAGAGCAAATGGATTGGATTATGCATTTACTCAAGGTGAAGATACCGTACTAGCAGCTATGGCAAATCGATGTCCAGAGTGGATTCAAAACGCTCAAAATAACAATGATCAAGATCAAGCTATTCAGGGTTTGATGTCTTTTTTCCCGTTGAAAAACACCAAATTGTCTTCTGAACCAACACTCTTATCAAATCATCCTCCCTTGGTATTATTTGGATCTCTTCCTTCTAATGTAGCATCTCAAATTACTTTGGAGTTAAAAAGACAAAATATTCATGTATCAGGATGGCTACCAGCTCAAAGATACAGTGAATTACCATCAGTGGGAGAAGGTGTTTATGTATGTGGTGTAAACCCTTTTTTAAGCAGAACTGCTACTACTCTAATGCGTCGTAGGAAGTGCAAATTAATTGGAGCTCCTTTTCCTATTGGACCAGATGGAACTCGTGCTTGGATTGAAAAAATTTGTTCAGTGTTTGGTATCGAGCCACAAGGACTAGAAGAACGAGAAGCACAAGTTTGGAAAGGTTTACAAGATTATTTAGATCTTGTACGTGGAAAATCTGTATTTTTTATGGGAGACAACTTATTAGAAGTATCTTTAGCAAGGTTTTTAATCCGTTGTGGAATGATTGTGTATGAAATTGGTATTCCATATATGGACAAGCGCTATCAAGCAGCTGAACTTGCATTATTACAGCAAACATGTGAGCAAATGGGTACTCCTATGCCTCGCATCGTGGAAAAACCAGATAATTATAACCAAGTACAACGAATGCGTGAACTTCAACCTGATCTTGCTATTACAGGCATGGCTCATGCTAATCCTTTGGAAGCAAGAGGTATAAGCACAAAATGGTCAGTAGAATTTACTTTCGCTCAAATTCATGGATTTACAAATGCAAGAGATATACTTGAACTTGTTACACGTCCATTAAGACGAAATTTAAGTTTAGAAGACCTTGGTTGGTCTGCATTAGTTAAGAGGGACAAAATAAATTTAGTCTAAATATGATTGCACAATCTTAACTTTCTTAGTGTTCTTAACTTTATTAGTTTTATGTAGCAAGTGATTTAAGATTTTATTACATATCATCTTTCTAAGCTAAGCTTAGCTTAGCTAAGCTTAGCAATGATCAATTTTTTCATTCATCTTATTAGCTGAATACAAAAGAGCAAACAAATAATAAATTATTTGTTCAACAACATTATTAACATTGTAATTTGTGATTTAATAACAAATTACAAATATATGGTGCAATTACTCTATCTTATTTCTAGATTCTAGAGCAAGGGGCTCATGCATGATCACAATTGCTCCCATGTTGTTTTCGGTATTAAGAGCTTATGACTTAGCTTGTATAAATACAGCTGGCCCATTAATAATTTTGGGGATCTATTATGGATTTCTAATCACACTTCCAATTGCACCATCTCAATTGGTGTGTATTCGAGCATTTTTATTAGAAGGTGAAGGAAAAGAAAGTGAATCTCCTGGTACTGTAGCCAAAAGCGGTATATTAATAGCGGCTATAAGCGGACTTACAGTTTCTCAATTAGCTTTCTTTTTGTCTATATATTGGCCACCTTTGTATATGATATGGCTAAAGCCCCATTTGTTAACATTGCTTGTATTACCATACATGTTCTTTTATTGGTCTAGGATCCAAGAATTTGAATCAAGTGGATGGTTAAAAACAGAACAGTCCAAGATTTATGATCCTAGAGTTCGAGCTGCGTTTTTAGATAGTTTCCTTTTTCAAGCACTCAATCCTGTGTTGCTGCCAAGTCCAGTTATGACAAGATTAATGAGTGTGTTTTTATTTCGTTATAGTCAAGTTTCTTTGTTTATACTAGGTACAGCGATTGGATGGTTAGGTGGTCAAATAATGTTTGTATTATTGAGTTGGTGTTTATTACTTCGATTAGAGCGTGATCTACCTACTATCTATGTAATTGTGAGAAGACTAGTTCATAATATTTTCCCTCCTATCGTATTTGGCCTTTGCCTTGCATATATGGGTAGAGCTCCTGTATCATTCTTCAGAAAACAAACCGACATACAACAAATGCCAGAGATTCGCCCTACAGAATTATGGCCTTCTGTTGCTTTCGATACTACTCTTTGGAAGCGTCCATTTCGGTTGCCCAAAAAAGATATGTTGGATAACTTTCCGCCACTGTATAACAATAAAAAACGCTTTTCTCAATATTTATTTGAAGTATGTGTAAGTGAAGGAAAAAGAAGATTATCTTATACATACCCACAAAGTCTTTTAGCATTTCAATCTCATTTAGAAGATTGCTTGGATGTTACATATGTATCCCAACAAACAGATAATGATATATATCATGAATGGGCTACTTCTAAACAGAATCGAAAAGATCAGATATCAAATATTTTATTAAAACAAATGGAAGCATTAGACAATGGTGCACCAATTGAAACAGTTATAGAAAATAAAATTGCATCGTTGACTACAATTGAACAGCCTGTTCGTAAAAGACTGGATCCTCGTTTAGCAAAATATATGCGATACAATACATTATCAAACAAAACAGAATCCCCTTGGATACAAGGGGAATCTAGTGTGTTAGAAGATACATCATTAGAGTTGCAATCGAAACCTAATTTATTTCATTTAACTGAGAATAATTATTTGAGAGAATGGATTTCTATCAAATCAGAACAAATGATTAATACTTTGATTTTGCCATGGCAATCGTTAGAACATGACTCGGATGCTGCCTTATTAACATTATTAAATAACTCTCCAGAAACTAATATAAATAAGGAACAACTGTATACTTGGGAATCTTTGTTACATGCTTATAAATTAAATCCTAAAGTGGATATATATAAAACCATGCCTGGACACAAAAAATTGTTGTACTATTTAACCAAACAACCTGTAACAAAGTTACTAACACAGATATTTCACATGGACCAACGTGTTGATTCGAGTGATATTAAAACATTGTTAGATTATTATAAACCCCTACCTGTTTGGTATGCTCAACGCCATTTTACAACTACAGATATTCGACAACCGAGAATTTCAAAGCGTTTAAAATCATTTGATTTTGTCCGCAGACTGATCACTGGATCTCTTCGTGCTAGACGACGCAATACACTCATTTGGAATGCTTTACAAATAAAACCAGAAACACCTTTTTTATTACGTGTACACAATGTATCTAAACAAGAAGATATGTCAATAAAACAGGCTATTTCAGTAACTACTCAACAAACAAATTTATATGCTTCTGAAACAGCGAAAAGATTTAATTTCCGTTTAGCACACATGGTGAGAAGTCCTGCTTTAGTTATACAATCTTGGTTTAGGAAATACGTCAAACAACCTATCTTGATTTTGTTCAAAAATGTTGGTCGTTTACTACTACTTCAAAAAACAGAATGGAGCGAAGATATTGGAGATTGGGCTCGTGAAGTATATATATATTATTCATATGATGGCAAACAATATTCGATTACTGAAAGACCCAAGAAATGGTACTACACAGGTTTGCAAATTAGAATTTTGTTTCCGTTCCATTTAAGACCATGGCACCCAAGTAATGCGACAGCAGATGGAAAGGATAAAATCAATTTGCAGTTACAATCTGATTTTGATTTAGTAAATAATAATAATAGTATATTAGAACATTCTTCTTATTTAACTGTTTGGGGAAGTGAAACTGAAGTTGCTTTTGGCAATGTTAAAAAGAAACCTTCTTTTTGGAAACCTACGTTTAAAGCAATTAGATTAGTGCTTAGTCGTAAATTAAACAAGCAATTTGTTAAGATTGGCAACATGTTTCAACCTGTATATAAATTGGTTCAAACCCCATTGTCAAGCAAGTTTGTAAATCAAACAATGTTTGCACAAGAAGAACCAAGTGTTTCAGATAACATGAAACACAACACAATAGAACAACCAATTAACTCAATTGACAACAAGAATCTTTTCTTTTTAAACCATAATAAAGATAACAAGGCGACTAAAAATGTTCTTTCTATTGAAAAATCGTCACTTATTTTGTCCGATAATCGAGCTTCGCAAGATTCTTTGGTGCTTTCATCAGATTCTAATAAGTTATACACTAATGAGCATAAGCTTGAAAATACATCAAAACAATTACTTGTTATTAAGTCAGAACATACTAAACCTTTACAACAACCAATCATGTTGTTTAGAATCAAACCTATTTTAGAAGCAAACACAATAATTAAACATTCTTTAATAGGACGTCCACCAATGCAAACAAATCAAAAGAGTGTCGATAATTTTCAAGTACAATTGTTATCAAAAGAATCATCAATTTCAATTCGTTATAAACTAACTCAATTTAATAGTTTATTGGTGCAATTCCAAAGAACATGGATATATATTAAACAAAACATACAAAATATAATTGTTGAATTGTTTAAATTTATTCAACTACAATTTACAGAGACAAGAATGACTATTCTTCATTTGATTCAACAATTGATGCAATTAGTTTCCTCTCAAGTGATTACTGGATTTAGAACCATAAGCAGTGGTATAGATCATTTATTTGATAGTTACTATATTTGGAGAATGAAGCATTTTACAGCTAAACATTTGCAAAATGTATATGAAACCACACCAATAGATTCATCTTCTATTACTCAAGCTTATATACTTAACAAGATTTGGCAAAGCATAATTGAAAGTACCCCGAATTTAAGTTGGGTAACACAACAATGGACATCAGAAAACCGTTTACAAGATTATTTGCAAACACAACTAGTAGATCAAGGTATATTAAATTGTCAAGAACCAAATAAACTTACACAAGCAAATTGGAATAAATGGTTAGAATTTTTTCCACAATACATTCCTTCGTCCAACATTTGGCTTAACGTTATACCTAATCGCTATAGATCTGAAGTAAATCTATATTGGAAATATTGTGATAATATTGATTATAAAAATAAACATCCAATTGTGTCTATTAATGCACATAATAAAATACAACAAAGTAATGGTTTGAGATATCATACTCCGTTGTTACAAAAATTAGAAAAATTGTCTAAACGTTGGAAAATGTATAATTTATATAGACGTTACACAAGTTTTGTGAACAATATAAATACAAACAGATTTCCAACTGAACCAATTTTAAGTAATGAGCTAAATCAATTGAATTATGTAAATGAAAACATAGTACACAACTCTGTTAATAAAACCGAGGAAACAATTTCTTATCGTGAACCAATTGAGTGGGGCTTTACACGTACAAGGCTAGGAAGGTTTTCTCCTTATTTAACATTGTCACAGTCACATAGCAATAACTCAATTGATGATATAGACACAGAAGATATTGAAACTTTAGGACTATTTGCCATTTTACAAACATATAAAGAATTTAACAAAAAAACTAACTTCACATCTTCTTCAGTAGATCATAAATTACACAAACAAGAAAGTTCTGCAGCGCCTAAAATAGATCATAAATTAGATTCTCAACTTGTATCTACGAATTTAATACAACGAACATGTTTTGAGCCAATGTATGCAAGTAAATTAAAATCTAAACTTCTTAAAGAGCGGTTTAAAAATCTTCTTAATGCAGCACGTTTGTCAATTTTGGCAACAAAATCTGGTGTAACAACAGATACAACCACTTTTCTTTCAAGTAATATGCAAAGAGACCTTTCAATTTTAACTGAAGATCTAAATACTCACAAAGATATAAATGAAGGGATCGAAATCAGTGAAGAAACGAAGCAGGATGCTTATAGCAAGGCTATGCGAAATAGTGTATTATTTAAACAAAATTTACAAAATTGGCGATTGAAAATTATGGATGACCAGATTTTTATGTATAATATGGTTAGTCCTATTTTAAGATTATCTAACAGGGAACATAATGACTATATATTGAATTTATGTAATTGCTTATTAGGTGAATTATCATCTAATCTTGTAGAATCTATTGTTGCGTTAACTCCAGAAGATATCTTATTGCCAACAAGCTCTAGAGAGCTTAGAGTATTAGATTGTTTAGACTTAACAGCGGGACCAAATGATTACCAAAGTGTATCAAACAATACTTTGATTCAAAACAAAACCAACAGTATTGCAGTCACAGATCAAATCTTACAAAACAAAAGTAAATTGTCATATTCAAATTTTGTTTCCAACATACAACAGAAATCTAAGCCCAGTTATATAATTAAACGCTTTTTGTGGCCTACTTATCGATTGGAAGATTTAGCATGTATGAATAGATTTTGGTTAAGTAGCGGCAATCAAAGTAGATTTAGTGCACTTAGAATCAGTATGTATCCTTCAATGCTTGAATAACATTTTCTAATAACCATTAACTGCTATTATTACATTTATTTAGCTTGATTCTGTTTATTTTTATTACTTTGTATTTCATCTCAGACAGAGATAAAATACAAAGTAATAAAAATAATTATAAATTAAAAAAATTTATTGACTAATTACTCCAGAGCACATAAATAAAAACGTTGAAGTTTCATTGCAACATTATGAATTCAGTACAATTAGTTAGTTAGTCACTTTTTGTAAGTTCACAACAACATATAATGCAATTAATCTAACATAATAAAACATACGAATGAATTTTCATATGAGGGAAATCTATTGTTATAGAACATTATTAACGAATGTGACACTAGCTTAATAAATATTAAAAAAGAAAGCATTAAACAATAAAATATCAATACCTAAATCCTTTCTACCCCACATAAAGATGTTTATGTATTGTAAACTAATATAAAAAATAGAAAATGAAAATAAGTAAATAACAATAATAAAATTACAACTACAATAAAAATATAATTGTCACTCTAATATAAACAATTGTTCTACCAAATGTTTATGCTGTTTATAGATAGACTCAAATTAAATCAAATCAAATGGATTCAGCCAATATTCTATTTGAATAAATACATGATTTTCCTAGAAAATTTATTAAAATCATTCACTTTATTTTCTACTTTTATTAAGTAATTAATATTATCTATTAATCTGTGTATTGATTAAATGTTGACTATTTATACACTACTCTTATATGATAATTATGGCCCTATTTTATCAAGTAAATTCATTATTTAATTATGTAAGTATTTATTACGATTAAAAATTATTTGAACTTAACATAAATCAAATCAATAAAACTGTATAGTGTTTATTTTTATTGATTTGAACATAAACATAAACAAAAACATGAAAATGAATATCAATATTCGCATGATTGTTTGTATACAAGTATATCTAGTATGATACGATTTAAATGTATCTAATTAAACATAAAATATTATATGAATCAAAATTTATCAATTCGCAAACGTAACAAATTAAAACAAGATTCTGGTTCTCCGGAAGCTCAGATCTCTTTTTTGACTTTAAGAGTTTTACAAATTAGTTCTCATCTGAAAATGCATACCAAAGACTATTCTTCCAAGAGAGGTTTAAGAAAAGTATTAGGAACAAGAAAGCGTTTATTATCCTATCTATGCAGAGAAGATGTATCACGCTACAATAAATTGCTTAATAATCTTGGAATTCGTGCAGCAAAAAAATAAATCATTTATTAAAAACGAAATTATGATTAAACACAAAATGATTATTGACGTTGTAACATAATTAATAATGAAGTTCCATATTGCATATGAACATTAATTAACGTAATCAATTTATTTTAAACATCAAAGTTTTAGTTTTCTTACATCATGAATAAATAAATAAATCTATTTATGTATGTACATAAAAATAAAACATTACGTTATATTACATATATTTGAAAATTTTAAAACACAACCAATATTTGGTGCTTAGTATATTCATTTTATTATTACTTATATATAAATATATATATTTATTGTGTTGTATTTCATTGTATCGTTTCTTTTCTAAGCACATGATTTTTGTCTATGTGTTAGATTATTGAATGGTATTATTACAATCATTCATTAGTATATTCAAAGATTTAATGTTTATTTTGTATATAAAATGAATACAAAATAACTACAATAGAAATTAGTAAAAATTAGTGTTTGTACTTACATTCTATGTTTCTATGGTTGTATGTTTGTAATTTTTCTATTCTATGTTATTTATTGTATAATCACAATCCGATGTTTGTTTACAAATTGGATGATAAAAGATTATATATATCTTGTTGGAAAACAGAGTAGCAACAGCGGTGTTTTTTGAAATAAAAATAGCGACAGCAAACTATTAATTTATGTTTTTGGTTGTCAGCGACAAAATAACAATTATCTATCACTATGCTTATAACAAAAGCAGATCCGATGGTAGTAAGCATGGGTCCACACCATCCATCAATGCATGGTGTGCTTAGACTCATTGTTACTTTAGATGGAGAAAATGTAGCAGACTGTGAACCAGTGTTAGGATACTTGCATCGTGGCATGGAAAAAATTGCAGAAAGTAGAACTACTTTACAATATCTTCCCTATGTAACGCGATGGGACTATCTTGCTACTATGTTTACAGAAGCAATAACAGTCAATGCACCAGAAAGATTGGCCAACATTCAAGTACCTAAAAGAGCAAGTTACATTCGGATGATCATGTTAGAATTAAGTCGAATAGCATCTCATTTGCTATGGCTTGGTCCTTTTATGGCTGATATTGGTGCACAAACTCCTTTCTTTTATATATTAAGAGAAAGAGAAATGATATACGATTTATTTGAAGCTGCTACAGGTATGAGAATGATGCATAATTATTTTCGTATTGGAGGAGTGGCAGTAGATTTACCTTATGGATGGGTTGATAAATGTTTGGATTTCTGTGATTATTTTTTACCCAAGGTTAATGAATATGAAAGATTAATTACACGTAATCCAATTTTTCTTAAAAGAGTAGAAGGTATTGGTGTGATAGGAAGAGAGGAAGCCATCAATTGGGGACTTTCTGGACCCATGCTTCGCGCTTCAGGAGTTCAATGGGATCTTCGAAAAGTAGATCGTTACGAATGTTATCATGAACTTGATTGGCAAGTAGAATGGCAATCCGGTGGAGATTGTTTTGCTCGTTATTTGGTACGTATTGGAGAAATGCGAGAATCAGTAACAATAATTCAACAAGCCTTAAAGGCAATTCCTGGTGGTCCTTATGAAAATTTGGAAGCACGTCGTATGGCAAGTATGGCTCAAAAAAATTCTCAATGGAACGATTTTGAGTATCAATTCGTTAGTAAAAAACCATCTCCTACATTCAAACTTCCTAAACAGGAACATTATGTAAGAGTGGAAGCTCCTAAGGGAGAGCTTGGAGTGTTTTTAATTGGAGATGATAGTATGTTCCCGTGGCGATGGAAAATTAGACCACCTGGATTTATTAATCTTCAAATTTTACCACAATTATTAATAGGAATGAAACTTGCAGATATTATGACTATTTTAGGAAGTATTGACATTATCATGGGGGAGGTTGACCGTTAATATGTCATCTTTTGATCTTAAACAACGAGCTGTTGAATGGTTTTCCAATTTAGGAATCCCTACACAAATTGCAACGTTTGTATGGATATGTGTTCCAATTGTTGTACTAATTTTAGGAATCACATTAGGTGTATTAGTACTTGTTTGGTTAGAAAGAAAAATTTCAGCCGCCGTACAACAAAGAATTGGCCCTGAGTATGCTGGACCATTAGGTACAATACAGGCATTAGCAGATGGTCTTAAATTAATACTAAAAGAAGATATTATTCCTTCAAGAGCAGACAAGTGGTTATTTGCTTTGGGTCCAGCTATTGTTGTCATACCAGTATTGCTAAGTTTCTTAGTCATACCTTTCAATCATCAATTAATAGTAGCCGATATATCTATAGGTATGTTTTTTTGGATCGCAGTATCCAGTGTTGCTCCTGTAGGACTTTTAGTTGCAGGATATGGATCCAATAATAAATACGCTTTTCTTGGTGGATTAAGAGCTGCTGCTCAGTCTATTAGCTACGAAATTCCTTTAGCCTTATGTGTATTATCTGTCGTTTTAATGTCGAACAGCTTAAGTACAATTGAAATTGTAGAACAACAATCTCGATTTGGTATATTGGGATGGAATATATGGCGTCAACCTGTTGGATTTATTGCTTTTGTTATTTCTGCACTTGCCGAATGCGAAAGATTACCATTTGATTTACCAGAAGCGGAAGAAGAACTAGTAGCTGGATATCAAACAGAATATTCTGGAATTAAATTTGGACTATTCTACGTGGCTTCTTATCTAAACTTGTTTGCCTCATCCTTATTTGTCACTATTTTGTATTTAGGGGGATGGAGTCCAAATATCTCTTTTGAACAAGTATTTAATTGGGAACAAGGTGAACAGTTATTTGCAGTTTTAGACGGATTAATAGCATTTGCTATTACATTGTCAAAAGCATATTTGTTTTTATTTGCATCTATACTTACTAGATGGACTTTACCTAGAGTTAGAATGGATCAACTGTTAGATCTAGGATGGAAGTTTCTTTTGCCTGTTGCATTAGGTAATTTATTACTTACAGCATCTTTTGAACTTGCATTGCTGTAAATATTTCTATATTTTGTTTTACCTGTTTGTTATTTTCTAAATAAAAAATGTATTCTTATTCTTGTGGTTGAGTGTGTCCAGTACTGAACCACAATTAATTACATCATGGTGTTTTTTGTCAATATTTTAATTGCACGCATTAAATATATGGAAATAAACATTTGAAATGAAACAAAAGATACAATGAATAGAAATTTTAAAATGAAACATACATACATACATACATACATACATACATACATACATACATACATACATATATAAAAAGAATACGAAATAAGGAGTTATAAACATTTATGATAAAGGGCTTACAAAATTATAGTCAACAAGCACTGCGAACTGCTCGATATATAGGCCAAGGATTTATGGTTACTTTGGATCATATGAATCGAACAGCTTCCACTATTCAATATCCTTACGAAAAACTAATACCATCTGAAAGATTTCGAGGTAGAATTCATTTTGAATTTGATAAATGTATTGCATGTGAAGTATGTGTACGTGTGTGCCCAATTAATTTACCTGTAGTTGATTGGGAATTTCAAAAATCAATGAAAAAGAAACAGCTTAAAAGTTATAGTATTGATTTTGGCGTATGTATATTTTGTGGAAATTGTGTTGAATATTGTCCAACTAATTGTTTATCTATGACAGAAGAATATGAACTTTCGGCTTATGACCGTCATGAATTAAATTATGATCACGTAGCTTTGGGGCGTTTACCTTTCCCTGCAGCTAAAGACCCAATGGTACAACCTGTGTATGGAATTGGTTATTTAGAAAAAGGGATTGTAGAAAGGACTAAAGGCAGCAAAACAATTACCACACTATCTACAAATTAATTAAATTTGTATTGGTAATAAAATACATTGTTATCAATCTGAATGAAGTGCACTTAAATTGATTGATTGATTAGTTTTATACTATCGAAGATGTTGATTCAATCATAAAACCTTCGATAATATAAAACCAATCAATATAGATAAAATATTTATCGCACAATACACACAAGGTATATTTATTTCTCTATTTATATTACATTTATTTTTCTATGTAGTATGCATCAATCTAAGTCAATACAGTAATCAGACAGGAATCATGATACCTATTTCCGAATCAACAAACACGTTGTTGTTTGTTGTATTAGAATTTGCAATTTTAGTTGGTGCCTTAGGAGTAGTATTACTTTCAAGAGTGATTTACTCAGCTTTATTATTAGGTTTTGTATTTATTTGTGTAGCATTGTTATATCTTCTTTTAAATGCTGATTTTTTAGCTGCTGCTCAAGTTCTTATTTACGTAGGTGCTGTTAATGTACTTATTGTATTTGCCATTATGCTTGTAAGTACACCAGATGATGTGAAGAATAAACCTAAGACTACAGGAGAAATAATTTCGGCTTTTACTTTTATAGCTTTATTTGTATTACTAACAATTATGATATTTACAACTTCATGGGACACACACCATAATCTTGCTACACAAGATGAAGTTTTATTACAACCTTTAATGAGTAATGTTCAAACAATTGGTTTTCACTTGTTAACTGATTTATTATTTCCTTTTGAACTTTTATCTTTGTTATTGCTTGTAGCTTTAGTAGGAGCTATCACAATTGCAAGTAAAAATAAAATTACAGAATAGTAAAATCATGTATTACTTTCAATAGAAATAGAAACACAATAATAATGCAACAGAACCTAACATTATACTATTGATTTAAGTAAGTAAGTAAGTAAGTAAATAAATAAGTAAGAGTTAAACAGACAAACAATAACCTGTTTAACTCTTTGCTAACAAAATTTATAGTATATTTTTTTTATAGTATTTGAAAATCATTAATACTGTAAATTTAAGCTATATTTCATCATGACAGAATGAATGAATGAATGAATGAATGAATGAATGAATGAATGAAAAAAGATCAAAAATACAATTTATTAGAACAAAAATCATAAACAATTCATTTCATTGTAAACTTCTTTTCTTATTGTCCACAATCATGAAAAGATACTTTTATGTTATATTATTACATATTATAAGAAAACGTGCGTTTATAACTTGTAAAATCTTTTTACCAGGTAAGTAAATAGATCGATTGATTAGTAATTGATCTGTGAAATTCATACTATCTTTTGCAAATTGATTACTGGAATTGGTGGTGATCAAACACGCAATTCTTACTTGCTCTACATGTTTAAAACTAACTGATGTATGTGTAATGACGTCTAAAAAATATTTTAAAATACGGCGTTGAATAGCAAGTGGTACAGCACGTAATAACTCAAAATCAAGTTTTACACAAGTTTGATCATTCAATGGCATAGAGATAAATGACAATGCTTTAGATAGAACATAGCGAGCAATACTATCTAAATAAAGCGTTTCTGTGTACATGACTTCTGTACAGCTATTTAACACATAATCAATTTTAGGATGAAAATATTGTCTTAGATAAGGAAGTAATTGATGTCTAATACGATTTCTGCAGATAGAAATATTTTGGTTACTGCAATCAGACCAAATTGATAATTTCCAATTTTGTACAAGATGTTTTAATTCCATACGTGATACATTTAACAAAGGTCTAATTAAGTAAATATCTACATTTTTCTTATCTTCTAAGAGATTTTCTCGATTTTGATAACATTTTACATGTTTTGAATATAATATGATCTGTTCTTCTACAGATCGCATTCGTATAGTCAACATTGAATTTAACTTTCTTTTCCAACTAATAGATTGAAGTCCGCTAATACCACTTCCTCTAATTAGATTGTAAATTAATGTTTCTACTCGATCACTTGCAGTATGACCCGTAACAATTACACTAAAATTGTGACAAATTGCCACATGCCTAATTAATTCATATCTCCAATTACGCGCAAGTTGTTCGTTGTTTACAGATTGTGTGGTCAAAGCTTGATACAAATCAATTTGCATATTAGCTGCCAAACGAGAAACGTGTATTGCTTGTAATGCTGAATCCAAGTACCATTTATGATCACAATGTACAATCCCTAATTTCCAGTGCCAAGTTGATCGTAATTTATTTAATATATTTAATAAACAAATAGAGTCTTGTCCTCCAGATACAGCAATTAAAATTCGTTGGTATGGATGTAAAATACTTTTTTCAATTAATAATTGGTTCAATTTATATAAGATTTGCAAATCTTCTCGTTTTGTATTGAACAAAGATTTACTGTTTGTATTTGAATGTGTAGAAGCTTTTGATGTATTACTATTCGTTAAATAAAATATCGGGTTTGTCAACATAGTATTATTTTTTGATTTGTGGCTATAGAATATAATGATATCATTATGTTGTTTAATGTTGTATTATTTTATACTAAACATATATTTATATATACATAAATTAGTGATAAAAACAACACAATAATTATATCACATATGTTATTATCAATAAAAATATGTTCTGTACTTATCTATTAATTACAAATTTGTATCATTTTGACACAAATTTGTTTGTGTGATAAAACGTTTGAATTATCTCATCTGTAGCAATTTAAAAAATATAGTGATTGTGTTTAAGAATTCAAGCTATTATGATTTACGGTAATAAAAACTAATAATAGAATAAAAAAAAATTAACAATAAATAATCAATTATTATTTAACTTTACACAATGAATGTGTGTTACAGTCCCAAACAGACTTAATACAGAATGTTTGAGAATAAATTTTATTAGCAATAATACAATAATACAATAATAAATAGTATTTTGATTTGCATCCAGCAGGACTCGAACCCGCGAAGTGCCCAATTATGAGTTGGGTGCTTTAACCACTCAGCCATGGATGCGTCTAGATATTAG